TATTCTTACATATAAGATACTTCTTATATTTTGATTAATGGATGGAAGGGCAATTGCCACTATTAAAATTAAGATACTTAAAAAGATCATTACTCCTTGTTTTTATCATTTATCGACCATTATAAATCCTTTTTTTATATTGTCATGTTTTTTTAAATATTAGAGTATAAACAAGTAAATCGGAATAGGGAGGAGTTGAACCTCCAAGGGTATTACCCGAACAATTAGCAATCGTTTTAACTTACCAATGAAAACTATTCCTAAAATAAGATTGAATTAAATATACTCTTATAAAAATAAGAAATTTCTTTTAAATATTCTTTATTTTATAGACAAAAAACAATAAAAGAAATTGTAATTACAATAAACAATATATAGTAAAACCAAAACATTATACCCTGTTAAATGATATATGTTTTCTATTTAAATTACTTTTTATTTTATATTCTAATACTTTTTCATTTAAAATAAGAAATAGAATGTACTCTTAGCGTAGGATAAAAATAAAATGGTATAACTTTTTTAACTTTTTGACCTGGTATTTTTAAAATAAAACTCCAGTTTCTTTTCCTAAGTATCAGAAACCGAAACCAAAATAAATTTTTATTAATAAAAGTACAATATCCTAATATTTTTAAATCTAAATTTAGGGAAAACTTTAGGAAATTGCCTTATAACTATATGAAAATTATCCTCTGCCCCAGTTATACCCACTTTAACCATTGGCTAAAAAGAATATGAAGAATTTAATAGTTCTACTGGTAGTTTAACCTCTGTATATTATCTAATACATCTTTAATATAAATAGAGATACTTCAACAAAAATGTTAGAGTCTAAGTCTATTTCCCTAAAGTATTATATAGAAAGTTTAAATTTAAAGGATAGCACTAGACTTAATAAAAGGGGAAAGGTTATAATAATATTTATTATTAAATACTTTTCCTTCTTTTTTTTATAATTTTGATTTATTCAAAAGTGAAAAATAAATATAAAGACAGAATACGGTTTTAAGATTAATGTAAATTAATTGAATCTTTAATGTAAGAACATGTTAAAATTGTAAATACATAAGCTTGAATTACAGATACAGCTAATTCTAAAGTCATAATAGCCAAGAATAAAGTAAATGGAATTAAAGTTAAAATAGCTACAATGAAACTAGCATTAAACATTTGATATAAGAATGTTGCTAAAATTTTCATTAAAGTATGACCAGCAACCATATTAGCAAATAATCTGATACCTAAAGAGAAAGCTCTAGCTAAATAACTAGTTAATTCAATTAATACTAATAAAGGTACTAAAGCTAAAGGTGTACCAGAAGGTACAAAATATGAAAAGAAATGTAATTTATGGATACTTAAACCTAAAATAGTTACTGCTATTAAAATAGTGAAAGAGAAACCAATACTTACTATGATAGAAGTTGTAATAGTAAATGAATAAGGTATATTACCAGTTAAATTAGCTATTAAGATGAAAAAGAAGATTGAGTAAATAAATGGTAAGTATACTTCTTTACCTAATTGTTCTCTTACCATTGAATGGATACTAGCATATAAACTTTCTAAAACAATTGACCATTTACTTGGTACTAATTTAACTTCATTGTTACCAGCATAATGTATTCCAATTATTAAAAATAAAACTAATAAAGAGTATAATCCTAAATTAGTTAATGTAATATTTAAATATCCTAATATAGGTGCATTTATTCCTATTAAATTAGTAACTTCAAATTGTTCTAATGGTGAATTTACCATTAAATGGTTTGTATTTAATAACATATTGTGTGTTGATTTATTTTTGATCATTTTTTGGTTATAAATTAATTTATTTATTTTTACTTTATTTTAATTATAAATCCTTATTAAATTCAAAGAAAGTATATTCTATAAATAGGATATATTTATAGTATAATATTTTTTATATATATATATTACTTAATAAAGCTTAATACTCCTTATCAAATAATATTTTAATGGATAGATACTTTTATAGTTAAAAAACAACATCAACATGAAAATATAAGGAGATCCCTGATTAATTTAGTTTTTATAAATTGGGAGAGAGGGTATCTAGCAAAGGTCACATATAAAAAAGAATACACCTATTGGAAGATAAGTGTTGTTTTAAGTTACACAACTATTATCTGTGGTGTATATAATGTGTGGAATATAAAAACCCTCTCGGTTAAATTTTACATATAAATGTAAAAGAATTTATACTGATTATAGAGGGGGAAGGTTATAATTATTCGTATAATTATAAAAGAAAAGTAACTTAATGTTAGTGTTTAATAGAGTACTAATATAAATATAATTTGTATCCTTTTATATAAGTGTTAGTGCTTATACTAAATATCTATTTTATAAAAATTGGAAGTCTATTTATTATGGAATCATTATTTAGTGTGTGGATGTATATAATACTATTTATCATATTATACATATTATTAATTCATTATAACACCGAAAATATAGTACCTCATACATTTGATCAATGGGTTAAATCAATCGATTGAGTAAATGGGGGTATTAAAAATTCGGGTGTTAATTATATTAAGAATGATGAAAAAATAGTGGAAGGGGAAGTTCCTCAAGATAAAATCGAAGGAAAGAGATTATCTAAAGTATTAAGTGATGGTGCTTATTTAATGCAACACTCTCATTACAAAAATATAAAATCTGCTAGAGAATTAAGCAAAGAAGAATTATGAGGAGATTGTAATTATGATCAAAATATAATTATTCATGACGAAGAATTTTCAAGTGGGTTAGATTTTTATGTGAAAAGGGATCCAGTTACAAATAAAATGGTATATAAAAATATAATGGTTCATTATTATAATAATAGTCCAATGACATATGAATTATTCAATGGAGAAATATTAGAACCAGATTTGAATACCATATTAATTAGAAGATTATTATTCATACAACATGTACTTATTCATGATGAAGGTTTTAGAAATTATATTATAATAAATTATCCTGAGTATACATTTTATAGTAAACTATTCCTAATCTATGAAGAATATCTTAGAAAAAGTAATAGATAACCCCCTTAATTCATAAAAAGAAAGAAAAAAAGTTAAAAAATGAAAAATATATAAAGAAAGATTCATAGAAGATTTTTATAAAATCTTATCATTACAAAGTGGATTTAAAACTGGAAATATTATATTAATAGTGTTAATAATTACAATAAGTTTTTTAAGTACTTTATTAAAAGAGGATTTTCTTCTTATGATAAAACCACCAATTTATTATATAATTATATTATGTGGTATGTGTAATATTATTTACATACAATTTAATTTGATGTGTAGAATAACATTGGTAATTTTTAAAGGGTTAAGTTATTTTAAAATAGAAATTAGTAAGGGGAAGAATGAAAATATGAAGAGATATTTCATTAAATATCTAATATTTAATTTCGTATTAATAATACTAAGCCTCTCATCGTTGAACACTATTTATTCATACGTAAAAAATTTTCCGGGTCTTAATATAATAATTACATATAATTTAATAATAAGTTATATATTATATAATAGTTACATGTATTACACATATGAAAAAATTAGATATAATATTACTGAAGAGGGTAAATATCGTATTTCCATCTTAAGTAAAATATTATTATAATATCGTTGACTTCATTGTTATTATCGATAATAATAAAATGGTATACGAAGTAAATTTAAATAGTTTATGTAATATCTATTCTTTAAAAAATGTAAAAATACGAGTATGTTAAAAAATAAAATGAATAGGATAATAGAATTCTATTATCGAATAATAAGAAATCATAGTGGAATAATAATAAGAAGTTTTAAATCAGTGTTCTTATTATTGGTATTAGCTTTAATAAGTTTCTTTTTTAGAATTGAATTAATAAATGATATTTCCAATAATAAAATATTGATGTACGCAATGTTGTGTGTAAGTGTACTTTATATTTTATTTTTAAAAGTAAATTTAGGCTTTAGAATAGTAATTACCATATTTAAAGGTATACCTTTCTACCTTAATGAATTTAAAAATAATAAAAATAGTATAAAATACTTCTTAGGCTACCTAGTTTATAATTCGTTATTGATTTTATTTGGGTTATTAGTACTAAAAAGATTATATTTAGTGTTAAGTGTATGGTACAATGATACGTACATACTATTATTTACCTATAATTCGATAATATCAATTACATTATGTGGTTTATATTTAGAAGAAAAGTATGAGTTAATAAAATTTTCTATGGATGAGGTAGACATTAATAATTTAGGTTTATTAAATAAGTTATTATTACTTTCATTTCCCTGCTTAATACTAGTAAATATTATTAGTTATATCCCAAATATGTCTTCACTATTAAAATTTATATTCAACAGTCAGACTATCTATTGGGAACCTACGTATGGAACACCAACCCACTAATACAAACGTTCAAGCTAATACTAACACTCAACAATCTTTTACGTCAGGGGATAACAGTAGTAACCTTAATACCCAAGGTAACGATAATCAACAAATAACTAATAAAAATACAAGAAATATAAATAATCAAAGTAATAGCAATACCCAAATTAAGAATACTAATCTTCTAGTCCCCTTATCAGAAGTAGATAAATTATCTGATAGTAGTTCAGAATTTGGGTTATCAAATGCTGAAAAACCAATAATAAAAATTAGTAAATACGAACCAAATAGATTTCAGCAACAATATATTGTTAATTCCTTTCAATTTCATCTTAATAATTCCTCATTCTGGTAATGTATTAGATACATCCAAGAATTAAGAAATTCTGGGCAGGCAAGTGAAAGAACATTTAACGAATGTGTTAATTGGGTTATACAAGAATGTAAGAATTTAAATAAAACCAATTCTATAACTTATTTTAGTTATGGAAATGTTAATAAACTAAGTTATTTAGCTTTTAGTGATAGAGCAGTGTATTTCAATAATACCTATGACAATTGCTACAGTTTTAAATACAGACACACAATACCCACAGATACGAATATTGTATAGAATAGATGCTGGTAACTGTCCCTCATTAAATAATTTATATTTAAGAATTAAAATGAAATTGAATTATCAGACAATTTAAGAAACCATCTATTGACTAATTTAGAGCGTACATCTAATGATTTTTATCATGTTAATAGAGATTTAATTCAAAGAGTAAGAGGTAATTCACTATTTTCTGTTGAACCTGAATTAATAATAAGATGGTATGAGGGAACTGAAGTAGCTAAAGAATCTTTAACAAAATTTATTCATTATGACACTCAATATAGAGTATTAACAATAAATGGAGTAGTTAGAGAAAGATTCTTAGTTGACAGTTATTCTCAATGTCTTAACATTGTGCAAAATAAATATACCGCAGAATTATTAGAATGGCAAGAATTTCTTAGAGACAGAGTTATTATTGGTTTATTTGGTGAAGAGGTTACATCTATACCATTTAATAAAGATAATGCTGAACAATTACAAGCAACATTTGAACGATTATATAATCAAGAAATGTTTTTATATAGAAAAAATCAATATTTTGAATTAAATGTTAGAGCAAGTATCCTAAGTTTAAAAGCTAGAAATATTGAATCAATTAACTTATATTTAAGAAATAGAATGCCTTCATTGCAATCTTAATTCTTCTAATAAAAATTAATAACCCCATCTTTTTAAAATTAATTCTCTTAGTTTAATTGGTAGAACATAGGTCTTCTAAACCTATGTAGAGGTTAAAATCCTCTAGGGAACTAAACCCAAGGCTGAAACAGATTCTTTACAATCTTCACTTTACTAGTAGATGATAGATATACTAGTTTTTTAACCCATTGGTTAAATGGGGTTAATCTATTCTATATATTTTTATATTAAATTAAATTTCGTCAAATGAATAAATGGACTAGTTATGTTACTCCCATTAATAATAATATAGTTACCAATGGTTTGTTACTAAGAATGTTAGCTAAATTTAGAAGGGAAGTTATAAATACGGATAGTACCAGCCCTTCTATTATGTTACAATTAAAAATCCGAATTAAAGATGAAGGATACCGAAGTATCAGTGCTTGTCACTACATAAGAAAAAGTTCTTTTATAGAACTATTAGGTGACTTTCTTTTAGGAGTTGAAATTGTTAATGAAATTTACCTACGTGATAACCAAAACCTTGTTATTGAAGCTTTCGAATTAAGTTATAAATTCTCTAGTATAGTATTAGTTAAAGATAGAATAAATAGAAATCCTCGGACTATTACTGAAAGATTACCTTCGATTCTTATTGGTGGTTTTAATTTACCTAGAACTATGGATTTAACAGAGTAGGGAAAAGTTAATTATATGAACAATGAACAGGAAGCCATTGTCTATAAATACAAAAGTCAGGCAGTATACTATGTTAAAATAACAGAAAACAAATATAATGTAGAGTTAAAATACCGAGACAGAGTAGTATTAAGATTTACAGATGAATTATTAAATCCAGGTAACTTAACAGAATTCAAAAGAACGGTTAAAAGACATATTTATTACTTTAATGAAGGAAACATAGTTTTTCACAGTCAAACTTTTAAAAAAAAATTACTTTAAACCTATTAAACAACACTTATATATTAATGAAAAATTTATTACCATGGACTTAGAAACTAAAGAGGTAGACGGTAAATTAGTACCTTACGCTGTAAGTATTTTCGATGGTAAAAATAGTAAATTCTTCTACAGAAGTGATTATAAAGATTCTTATGACTTATTAAGAAATTCCTTAATATCTTTAATTTTAAGAAAATACCATGGTCATGTGGTCTATTTACATAACTTCAGTAGATTTGATGGTATCTTTTTACTAAGAGTAATAAGTGATTTAAGTGATAAAGTTGAACCTATAAAAAGAAAAGGTGACTTAATTAATGTACAATTATTCTTTAGTGAATATTCCATACATTTTAGAGATTCTAATTTATTATTATTTTCTTCTCTAGGTTCATTGGCTAAAGCCTTTAAAGTAGGGGAAAAAGGTATTTTCCCATATAAGTTTGCTAATGAAGTTCCATTAGATTACGAAGGCGAAGTACCTGATAAGACATATTTTGATGAGAAAGTAAGTTCAAGTACTTATTCTTCTTATAAAAATAAATTCGTAAATAAAAAATGGAACCTTAGAAATGAAACTGAGTTATATTGTGTTAATGATTCCCGTATCTTATTTGAAATTATCAGAGTTTTCAATAAAGAAATATTTAGTAAATTTAGATTAAACATAAATAAATTTCTTACATTATCATCATTAAGTATGGGTATCCTAAAAAGTAATTTCTTATCTGAAGAAACTATCTGTATCTTAGATGGATCTATTTTCAAATACATCCAATCTGGTTACAGAGGTGGATACGTAGAAGTTTTCAAACCATATGGCCAAGATATTACTGGTTATGATGTAAGATCCTTATTTCCATTTATTATGGGATTTACTAATATGCCTGTAGGACAACCTACGGCATTTAAAGGGGATATCTTAAAAGTATATCCTAATATTTTACAAGATGAAAGTAAATACCTATTTCTAAAAGTAGAAGTTGAATGTCCATCTGATATGGAAAAACCATTCTTACTACACAGAATAAGAAGAGGTCACGTATTCCATACTGTGGCCCCTACTGGTAGATGAACAGGTATCTATACTGGAGGAGAATATCTTAAAGCCTTAGACTTAGGCTACAAATTAAAAATAATAGATGGAATCATGTTCGATGCAAAAAATATCTTTAAAGAATTTGTGGCTACTCTTTACGATATGAAACTTAAAAGGGAAAAAGGTAGTCCTCAATACGTTATAGCTAAATTATTATTAAATAGTCTATATGGAAGATTTGCCATTGACCCTAACTTATACAAACATAAATTAATTACAGAAGACCAATTGGATGAATATGCAAATTCATATAGAATAGAGGATGTTGATTCACTAGGGAATGGTAAACTTTTAATAAGATATTATGATGAAAAGGTAGTAGACTATAAACCAGAATACCAAGTAATGAATTCAAGTATAGCGATATCTGCAGCAGTAACAGCTGGGGCAAGAACCTATATGAATTATTTCTTAAAAAATTATGATGTTTATTATACTGATACCGATTCCGCTTATATTAAAGGTAAATTGGATCCTAAGTTTGTAGGTGATATAATAGGACAATTTAAACTAGAAGGTGTATTTGATGAAGTAATTTTCCTTGCACCCAAAGTTAGAGGAAGTACCAATTCTGAAGGTGAAGAAACAAGAGTTAAAGGACTTAAAAGTCCAGTGGGGTTTAAAGAATTCAAATCACTTTTATACAAAGATCAAAGTCTTGAAATCCCCCAAGATAAATTCTATAGTAATATAGGAGAAGGTACGATATCTGTAAAAAATGAGATATATACTATTATGGTCACTGAGAATAAACGAGAATTAATATTTGATGAAGTAGGAAGATTTATAAGTACAAAACCTTTTTACATAGATGAAACTCAGAATAAATCTTAAGACTAATTAATTTAATTTACCTATATACCCCCCTACCTTATTTAATAAAAAAAGGAAGCATAAAAGCTTCCTTTTTTTTATTAGTTTATAAAACATAAGTAAGGGGGGGTTAATTTATCATATGTACAGAATCTTTAACTTGATTTACATCAAACCCACCTAATGAAGGGGGGTTAGGTACAATCATTCTTCTTTTCCCGTTTGTTACAAAGAAGATTTCGTATTCTTGGTCAAAAGTCACCAGGTGACCATTAGCTATTAATTTGCGTAAGTTTTTTTCATGGAATTTATTTATGAATTCTCCATCTGAATATAACTCAGCAAACTCACATTTAACAATTTCACGTAAAGCTTGAGAATTATTAGGATGGGAACCGAAACAATCGTGAACAGTAATTAAAGGTTTACCCACTATTTCATTGAATTTGATGATTACGTTCATTAAGTGATTAGCATCTAATGAATGAATTATATTAGGTATAATAGCATTAGTTTGTTTCTGTTTATCTAAGTCAGTTTTAGAATACTGTCTCAATATAGATACTTTATTGTTTAATCTTAATTTTCTTTTTAATACTGTTTTAAGGTATCTTTGGTGTACCTCGACACCAGTTGGTGTATACCATTCAATGTCTAAGTAAAACTCATTCATAATTTTAGACATTTGTAAAATATAAGCATAGAATTTTTGAATTAAAGGATATCTCTGGAATAATGTATCGTTAATTATACGACTTATCATTCTTAAATCAGTTTCATTAATGGTACAATATTGGTTATTAGTGATAGTAGGTACATTAGTAAAGTATTTTACACCTTTAACGGTTTTAGTATTGAATTGTTCGGATAAGTTCCCATAAAATACTTAACAATAAATTTTTAAAATTAAACTATTTAATTTTTATTGGTAGATTAGATTAATAAAGTAGAGATAAATTCTGGAGGGTAAGTTAGTACCCTAAGTCTTAGGTATCTATGATGATCGAAATTTTTAGAATAGAATAAATTACCGTCATTTATTTTTATCTGAAAGGTAGGTTTATCGGTAATAAAAAGCTGATAAAAAGAATTGAACTTTTATTTTATCGTCATGAATGATAAGTTTTAACCAGTTAAACTATATCAGCTAGTCGAGATAGGGAGTTAGATAATTGTAAGAATAGTTTTGTAAATAGGAACTGAATTTACTATAAAAATTAATAAGTATATATAGGTCATCATATTGCACATCTTTATAAAAATGAAATAAACAAACTAAAGTGTCAGAACTGATAATTTATATGTAAATTTACTGTATTTTGAAAAAGAAAACTTCTTTTTTTATACCATACCTTCAGGTATCTATTATATTTAAAAATACTTATAACCTTACTAAATTAAATTAATTAATCCCAGTTTTAACTATCTTAACTCTCTTTTTTAGATAAATGAATGATTCTATATATCATCTAAATATTTAAAGGGTAAAATCAGAGATTTGAACTCTGAACAGCGTCGCCACAAGACGTTATTTTGCCAATTAAACTAATATTACCTCTTTTACTCATTTAATTTTTTTATTTAGTAAAGTTATTATAATGAGTTGTAGTTATTTGATTAGATCGGGCACTGTGAGATTTGAACTCACGACTTTTTTAGAAGTACTTATTTTCAAGATAAGCGCCATAAACCAGACTCGACCAAATGCCCTTTATAAAAATATACAAACATATCTATAATATAAAAAATAAGACCGAAGGGAATTGAACCCTTATAAGATCCATTATGAGCGAATTGCATTAACCTATTATGCTACAGTCTTAATAAGAAAAATTAAAAATTTAAATTGAGCAGTAAAGGAATCGAACCTTTTACGGTATAAACCAATTTTTTTACAGAAAACCACCATTACCAATCGGATCACCTGCCCTAAATGTAAACTCTTATTAAATAAAAACATAATTATTTAATATTATTTTACTATCTATATAAAGTTATTTTATAATATTTTTATAAGTATGAAAACACTTGGGATCGAACCAAGACCATTCTCCTTAAAAGGGAGACACTCAACCAATCGAGTTCTGTTTCCTAATATAAACTATTAATATAAATTATATTTATTAGTCTATTACTTAATATTCATTCTCCGTAGAGAATATTAATACTGAGTTGACCAGATTCGAACTGATATAAGCCACCACCAAAAAATGGTGTTTTCCCAAATTAAACTACAACTCACAAGCCAAAAACAGGAATTGAACCAGTATTAGATTCTTACAAGGAATCCGTTTTAACCATTTAAACTATTTTGGCTAACTTACTTTTATAAACTTTTTATTTATAAAAAATAAGATATAGTGCCTCAGGAGAGAATTGAACTCACTTCTTTAATGCTTCAAATTAACGCTTTTACCATTAAGCAACTGAAGCTAACTATCATTAGGTTTTACAATAGTTTATATGGAGATAGATAGACTCGAACTATCATACTTGTAATGCAACTACAATTGATTACCAATTATCAGATATCCCCTTTATTAATATTTTTTATTAAATACTCTTTTACACTTATATTTTATCAGACTTTATTTTTAGTGTTTTATTTAAATATTTTATTTTAATTTATTATTAGATTGAAAGAGAAGTAATATCCTCGGATAACTAACACATATAAATTTATATTTTATATAATGTTATAAAAATATTAGAGTTATAAATGAAAGAGGGTAAATTATAGCATTAATGTTATATGATATTGTCCAAAAATTTAGAATTATTTATGTTCTATATAACTATTAACCAATTATTGTTAATTGTTATTTACATTGACCCCAAATAATTCTATAAAATTTGATATTTTAAGAAATAGGACACATATTTTGTTACACCTAAATATTTAAATATTATTTTTTTTTTACTATTTAAAAATAGAATAATATTTTAATTAATACCTAACTAAAATAGGAGCATTTTAATCTTATTAAGATTAATAAGAGATACTAGTTTTTTTAATTAAATAAATAAAGTTAAAAAACATCTCTTAACTTCTTTATTTTTAATAAACAGGGGTCATTACCGTAGGCTAGCTATAACGATATAACCAATGGTTACAAATTGTTAAAATAGGGGGATTACTTAATTTATTTAATTTAAAGATATTTGTTACTAAAAATTATCTCTTAAACATCTTTAATAAAACATTTTGTTTTAATAAAAAAAAAAACTTAATATTTAAGCAATTTTTCACAAAAAAAAAAAATAAACAAATAATTAATAATAATTTCTTTAAATTTTAAAAGTTAAATATAAACTAATTACAACCATTATAAAGCAAAATAGACCCTATGATCAACCTTATAGTTATGGTTAAGAATTAGGTAGTGGTTTGTTACACCTTAAAAAGGGGGGGGATATATTTAATAAAATAAAGCACTACATAAAAATATTAAAAATTTCCACTAGTCTAGGCTCTAAAACCATAATGTAAACAATTAGTTGCGGTATAACAGCTAAAAATATCCAAATTAAACTTATTTTTAAATAATAAGCTTGTAATGTTCTTCTTAGGTTAATTAATTTGGCTAATCTTGGGTATCGGTGTTCCAAATTAAATTTGTTAATAAGGTAATCACCATATAATGTTAATATAATGGAGATCGTATGACTTAACACTAAACTATTTAATAAAATTCCAGCAAAAGCTAATAATTCTTCTGTAGATAATGAATTTAAAAAAGATTGTAAATCAAAGTCGACTACACTACTTTCTGATGGTTTAGTTTCATTAAAGTAGTTTTTCATCGCTTGTTCACATTCTTTTTGGGTATTAGATACTTCTAAGATTTCTTTTCTATATTTTGCTTCTAATTTTATTAGGTTTTCTTCTTCTTCTTTTGCTAAAGAAGCTCCAGAATTTTTAGCTCTAAGCTGTTCAACTTCGTTTAATTTTTCCAAAGAAAAAGTAACTATTTCTTTTGAGTTTACGTAATTTTTAGCTGTAGAGATAAGTTTATCATATTTTTCATGTGCTTCAGTTTGAATTGTTGCTTTTTCTATTTCTAATTTTTTTTATTTGAGCTTTATAAGGGGATAATTGGTAAATTATATTATATATAATAAAGAACTTACAGATAAATGAAGAGAATCTAATATAACATTAGGAAATATACCTAAAATAATAGTAGGTATCAATAAAGCTAATAATAAATTAAATTCTAATCTAGTTATATCTTGTACTGGTTTTAAATGAGGAGAATATAAACCATAAGATAATCTATTATATAGATAAATAGAATAACAAGCAGAAAATACAATCCCTGTTGCACCGATAGCAGCAACTATCGGACTATGATTCCAAATACCAATTAAAGATAATTGTTCACCTAAGAAATTTAAAGATAAAGGAATACCAGTATTAGCTAAAGTGAATATAAAGAATAAAATAGTGAATACTGGCATATATGTAACTAAACCTCTCATATAATGAATAATTCTTGTCCCTGTTCTTTCATAAATGATTCCACCTACACATATGAATAATGCAGGAGAAACAAAACCATGTGCTAAAGATAATAATATTGCACCTTCAATTCCTTGAATACTGTTAGAGAATAATCCTAAAATAACTACACTCATGTGAGCTATACTTGAATAAGCGATTAAAGATTTAGTATCTTGTTGTATGATAGTAGCTAAAGATGAATAAATTAAAGTAACCACAGCAATAGTTTGAACTAAAGGACCGAAATAATGAGAAGCATCAGGTAATAAATTAATTAAAACTCTAATATAACCATAAGTAGCAAATTTTAATATAGTTCCAGCTAATAATATAGATCCAGCTAAAGGACTATCAGCATGAGCTCTATATAACCAACCAGTTAAAGGCCATAATGGAGTTTTAACTGCAAATGCTAAGAAAAATGCTCAGGGTTAGGCCTTCTATCATTTCAGATACAGCTGGCTTATCTTCTCAATATGAATACAATTGTATCCTGTTCAGAGGACATGGTATTCATATCTTATTTAGGTGTTAAGCTAAAATCCGTCACCGGTGAACCGGACCATTTCTTCTAATCTCATATAACAATTTTATTGTTACTTAGATGATCATGTGGCGTTTGGCCTCTACGCTTTTACAATGATAGTTTCCAGTCATTGACTTAGTTCGACGATATTCTTATAGTAATTACTTATTCTCACTTTAAGAGGTCTCTCGAGTTTGCCACTCAGAAATAATTCATAGTAATAAAATAATTGTCCTTTAAATTTTATTTTGGGTGTATACCTATTTTATACATCATACTACTACATATATATGGTAATATTAAAGGTCTAAGTTTTTCCATAGATTTACTTGATATATAAATAGTAGGTTGATTTCTTTGCATATGTATACTACATTTTAAGTTAAATTTGTGTATTAATATACTTATAATAAATACACACTCTTGAATAGTAAATGATTGAGTTTGGAGAGTCAGACCTTTATTAACTTTAGTACCATCTCCCATAATCCAATGGGCTAATGCTTCATAAGTTAACATATTATATAAATCTAAAGGCACTACTTTTTTCCCTTCTGGGTAAAACATATTATACCATTCGGTAAAACAAGGATAAACTCTAGTAGCAAACATTACACTGGTAAATTTTTTACCGTTAAGAGATGTTTTAGTTATAATAGGGAGTGATCTACTGTAATGAGAAAGTTTAGTATAAACTAACCAAAGATATTCAAAATTAGTTTGTTTTAGGGCCAATAAAGTTTTACCAGATTTATTTTTATATAACCAACCATCTGACAAAAGAACTCCTAATATAATAGAATGTAAATGCACAGGAATTTGACACATTTCTCTAAGTTTTGAGGTAAAACCTTTATATTTTAGGGTAGAGCCCATAGAAGTAGGAGACAAATAAACTACTAAACTTTTACATTCTCTCCCAATATTTAAAGTGCTATTACTTGAATGAATTAATCTGTTGGTCATGTCTCTCTTGCTGAAGGAGAGTGACAACCATAAAATTTTTTGACTTTCTAAACTTATTTCATTTAAAGATATAAATTGGAAATCTGTAGAACCTACATAACTGTAAATTTGTAAAATAGCTAATAACATAAATAAAGATCCAGCTAAAGTATATAAAAAGAATAATAAAGCACTTCTTATTCTATTAACACCTGAACCGTATACTATAATAATAATAAATAAAACAGGTAATACACTTTCAAAAAAGATATAAAATAAGAATAAGTCTAATACTACAAATAATGCAATTTGTAAAGTTTCTAAAATTAAGAATGAAATTAAAAAATATTTAACATTTTTGTATATATTTTTATAGTTTGATAATAATGCTATTGGTGTAATAAAGGTTGTTAATAACACATAATATAATGAAATCCCATCTATTCCTATATTAAAATGACAGAAACTTAATTCATTAAATTCTAATATAAATTGATATCCACTTATATTTGAATCAAATTGGACCCATAATAAAATAGAAATGAATAGATTAATTAAAGATGTTGATAAAGCTACTACTTTCATTCTTCCTTCATTTTGAGTATTATTTTCTGGGATGAATAGTAATAACAGAGACCCGATTAAAGGCACAAGTAATAATGAGATAAGCATAATTTATTTTTTTTTTTATTTTTAAATTCATCTTTATTCAATGAATTTGAGTGTCATTTTCATTTTCTGAAAATTATTAAATAATTTAAACTGAATATATTAATTTTAAATAAGAAAGAGTTTAAAATAGATGATAAAACTCTATTTTAGAGGGGGGAGGGGGTATTATCCCATAAAATATTATTAAGATATCGATTTCATTAAAAAATATTGATAAAAATTAAAAATTATAATTGATTATATAGAATAATATATTAATAACAATTTATTTTAAGATTGTACTGGTAATATATTAAATGCATGGAATGGTATAGGACTTTGTACTGTCCATTCTAATGAATTAGCTGTTTGTGCTTCATTATTAAATTCATTTGTAGAAGTAAAGTATGAAGGCACTAACCAAGGGTTATTATTAACTGCTTTACCATTAGCAAAGATATCGTAAATAATATAACCAAATAATACAGTTGCCACTACTGAAATTAAAGAACCTAAACTAGATACAGCATTCCATCCAGCGAAAGCATCTGGATAATCTGGGATTCTTCTAGGCATTCCAGATATTCCTAAGAAGTGTTGAGGGAAGAATGTTAAGTTAACCCCTACAAATAATGTCCAGAAGTGAATTTTTCCTAATAATTCATTGTATGTTAAACCTATGATTTTTGGTGTCCAGAAATAGAAACCAGCAAATAAAGCAAATACAGCTCCCATTGATAATACATAATGGAAGTGAGCTACTACGTAGTATGTATCGTGTAATGCTATATCCATTGAAGCATTAGCTAATACTACTCCTGTTAAACCACCTATTGTGAATAATGCTAAGAACCCTAAAGTAAATAATAAAGGTGTAGTAAATCTTAAACTTCCTCCATATAATGTAGCTAACCAACTAAAGATTTTAATTCCAGTAGGTACAGCAATTACCATTGTAGCTGCAGTAAAGTATGCTCTAGTATCTACATCTAAACCAACAGCGAACATGTGGTGCAAAATTTCTAATTGTTTTATAATGTACTAAGACATTTTATTAGAACTATTCTCACGAATAGGATTGGACTATATCTTTATCTTGTCATTTGTGTGTAAGGTTTAAGGTTTAGCAGAACCTGTTTTATTAGTTAGAGAATTATTAATGTTAATTGTTTTTTTTATTGTACGTACTCTTTCTAGACCTTGTGTAGTTAGATGTTCTTTATTTATTACAATTTTATACACTTTAAACCAGTTAGCATACGATATTGATTTCTTACTTTTAAGTGGAAATGAGCTAAAATAAGAATTCACAGAAGATAGTCCTATAAATGTTTCACAATAAAATCGATACATATCTTTACTTCGAACAATTACTTTACCATAACCAAATAGATCTCGGATAAATGTAAGAAGATAAAGAGAATTTTTTTGATCAAGTATAAACCGAAGATTAACACGGTAACCACTTACAGTTTTCCCACGTTTAGTTATGGATACATTAAAACAACCTTCTGCATCAGTAAATCCAGATAACCAAGCATTTGTTAGACTAGGTTTAAATAGGGTAGTTATTAGAGTAATAGTAGTACATAACCCGTAGATTTTTGAGCCTGGTGTAGACAGTTTTAAATTAATATTTGTAAGCCATTTACCTAATTGTGTTACTCGATGTGTAATACACAGATTACCATTAAATATAAGTGCTAGAAGAATTACTCCTTTAAGGTCTTCTACAATATATCGATAAAATACTGTTCCCCCAGTATCAATTTTACGAACTGTACCAAAATCTAGAGTATTTTTGATGTGATTAAGAATAAATTCTTCTTTTTGTGTTAATACAAAACGTGACCGCCCCTTATTATTAAGGATAGCACCATCCCCTTCTGCAAATCCTACAAACCATGATAACCATTGGTCTGAGATTTTACCAGTAAAGCCTAGTTCACTATAAAATTTATGAAAGGTATTAAAATTTTGACAAGATATCTCGCATATAGTCTCTGAGGAACTCGTATTTCTAGTAAAGTTACGATTTCCTGCTGATTGAGTATTACTACTTAGATTTTTACAACTAAAGGTACCAAGTAGCGTAAAACTGTTCCAGCATACAGCGAGATTTGTTACTCCTACCTCACGATAAGAGAGAGCCACCAATTCTTCTATTTTCAAAGAAAAAAAGAAACTCCATACTAAGAACCCTAAAATTCCAATAGAGAACATAGCATAAACCATTCCTAAATACAATAATTTACCGCATTAATTAAAATGCCGGTTATATATTGGACTGTCTCTTTTTCTAACTGTCTAAATTGTTGGTTGTTTCCCATCGTTTTACAAAACTGATAAAACTTCGTCCTAGAACTGAATCCTCTGGAGCTTTAAGAGCACCAATTGAAGATAGATAATAAAAATGCTTTACCAAACCAAATTTTTTGTTTTTGGCAGAGACACAATTGTTCCAGTGAAAGTAATTATCAATTAGATTAAGAACATCCATTTTTTTAGATACTGTCCATTTAAAAGCAGTAGTATTCTTGTTAGAAGATCGTACCACTCCACCATAAACAGGAACTAAAATATCGAGTAATTCTCTACCTTTTTGTGAAACAGTGATAAAAACTTGCATTGATTGTTTATTGAAATATACGCTACCATCTGTATCAAATAAACCTGAAAGATATGCACTATCATATTTAAGTTCAACTGAATGTATAGTTTCTACATTATAGAGATTACAAACCTTTTTAAATTGAAGTAAACGTACAGGATTTTGAATTAGACCATTTACATCTTTAATGACTTGTTGAATTCCAGCCATATGATGTAATCGAAAACGTACAGCTTTAGCATGTGAAGTAGCTTTTACAGAACCTCCATACCGTTGTTTAATTTTATAAAGACAAGCAATATCACGAGGTTCCATTACTACAGAAAGTTCAACATAACCTTTCTTAGAAATATAAAAATTTCCATCACCATCAATTACACCAGCAATCCATTGACGAACTTTTAAATCAGTATCGTCATTCCCTTTATTATGTTCATTTTTAGAACATAGACAAGTAGAAAACATACGTACAGTCTCTGAGGTTCCTACTAACATGCTTGGATCTTCATTTATAATATTTAAATAATATAAGATCAACTGTGCGTTGGTTACCTGCGGATTAGAGAGTACTGAATAGATTATTACTAAAAATACTAAGCTAATTACTAAAAATCGTTTACCTTTAGTACTAAACAGAATAGCCTCTCCTTCCTGCATATAGTATGTTGCGAGATAATAACATCGGGAAAAAATGTTATTATAAGGGCCATTCATAAGAATTGTTTGACCAAATATTGGTTTACCTGAGAATGTAGACACAACATGACTTACAATACCAAATCCAGGTATAATTAAGATATAAACTTCTGGGTGTCCAAAGAACCCATTCCCTAAAGTCCCAGATTTATTATTTATCAACTCTCTCTTGGGGACCCATGTACTACTGAGAAATCCCATAAAGAGCACAGTAGCCTTGTGTAAAATAGGGAACCGACTGTACATTAAGCATCGTTTCAGATACCCACAAGTGACCCAGTCTGTAGCGATAGTTTAGACTACCGACGGTCTTGGTTCGAGTATACGTTGACCGTATTCACTTATGTCGCCAATGAACAATAGTTCATCCTTACGCCTGTCGGGGTAAGCATACTTAAGGCTGTTTTCCTCTAAAGATTGCACCAGCCAGTATTGTATAGTATGGACTAGAATAGTGGTATACCTAGTATTCACTCTAACTGGTCTTTTATAAATATTTAAAATAGACACTTGCCTATTAGAGTTTCACAACTTGTCTAACTACCTCTTGCGGAGGAAGAAAGATTACATTGAACCACATCCTTTATTCCCGTTGGGTTGTACACTAATTTATCTTGTTAATAGTAGCTGCTTTGGCTTTAAGTACAGCTCTAGACGCTGGTGATAGATGTCCTCCTTTAAGAATAGATGCATGAACCTCTCGCCAGAGTTGGTACGATTTAGCTTTTTTTGAGTAAAGTGGATGAGTATCAAAATATTTAAATACTTGTTCCACGTTACGAGCACCATTGACAATGAGTTCATTTACACCTGGCTTTGAATGTGTATGTACGACACCCCCAATAAGTGTAGTTATGTGTCTTAATACAGTGAGATTGGCTTCTCCCAGTTGTGCTAGGAGAAATCGAAATCGGTATGCTTTTGAGTTACCAAGTAGTGAACAGTTAAAACAACCTTCAGCATCTGTTACACCTGATAACCAAAAGTCGTATATAGTAGGTATAACCAATGAAGGTATAAGTTTTACAGCTTGAGCTCGTGATCGTTTGTTAAAGGCTTCAAGAAATAGAGCAAAGCTAGATTGTTTAATTGGAAATACTAGATTACCATTAAATAAAGCTACTAGCAGTGCTACACTGGCGGTGTCTTCTACTACAAAACGACTAGTTCGTGGTCCTTGTTTATTTATTCGGCCAAAACCTAGTGTTCGCTGAATATATTCAAGAACTTGTCGATCAAGGGTACTTTGTGTTATTACGAAAATAGCTGTACCACGACTGTTTACTGAAAAGCAACCATCTCCTTCTACAAATCCAACCAGCCATTCTAAAAAAGATTGAGTAGGTGCATTAGTATTAGGAAAACGTTTGTCATAGAGTGTGTAAAAAGTGCCAAAACGGAAGGGCGAAGCCGAATCCTTAGCTACTACAGGGATAGTGTATAATGTTGTTGTTGAGAATAAGTGTTGATATAAGATTGGATCACCACCTCCGGCTGGATCATAGAAACTAGTATTAAAGTTTCTATCTGTTAATAACATTGTTATTGCCAAAAAAAATCTTGATATACGAGACTACGTCCCATGAATACTAACTACATATTAATTGTATTCTTAAAAATATTTTTTAAAAAATATTTAGAGTATATACTCTTCTATTCACATAGAAGTTGGGAATAAATCTTAATAATCTAAGTTGTAAAATTTGTTTAAATGATTCCAAGTAAAAACAGTTCTCTTATCATTCATTTCTGATTTTAGAGATAAAACATTATTTATATTTTCCTGAGAATATTTGAATCTGGGATTAAATTGGTTAAGGATTTCCTCCCAATTTCTATAATCTAAGTATTTAGAACCAAATAAAGGAAATTCGTTTAAGTAACTTATTAATGTGAAATTACTACCTAAATTTGTAGTTCTAAGTCTATATTGAGGATGTGATGTATTTTCTCTAAAATTTTTAAGAGGAACATTTAAAAATTTAGCAATAATATTTAAAAATAGTTCATTACTATTACCTAAATGATCTTTTTGTCTTTGACTTAATTCAAATTTACATTCAATTTTAGGAGAATTACCTGTAAAACTAGTTCTTACACTAAAATGACCATCTGATTCAATTAAACCAGATAACCAAGCATTTTTACTTAAGGGTAAAGTATTTAAAGGCAATTTACTTAAATTTAATTGTGGATTTTTATTATTAAGCCAATCAATTAAATTATAAAGAGAATTAACTTTAGGTGTTTTCATCTGACCATTTAATAAATTAACTAAATTTAAAATTCCTTTTTTATCGTTAACATAGAGAACATAGGCATTTACACCTTTTTTACTTATTAATGAACCAAAACCTAAATTTTTTTGTATTAGTAATGCCAAAGGTAAATCTTTTTTATGAAATACTATTTGAATAGAAGGATAATTAAGTTTACCTTTAGGCGATCTTTCAGTTTTAGGTACAATAATAGTTCCATCACCTTCAATTAAACCAGTTAAATAACTTATAAAGTTACTATTTTTACTAGGTTTTAACAAGATACTGTTACAACAGACTATTTCTGGCGTATATTCTCTGAGGATCCCTAAAATATTCAAATAAATTAAGTTTCCTGCTGATTGACTTTCCTCTATTAAAATAAGAAAGTGTTTCCAGCATATAGCCAGATTTAAAGCCGGCACAATACAAAATTTACCGGCTAATACTGGTAAAGATAATAATAATAATATTGATGTTACAAATACTGCCCATACAAATAATGGTAATTTATGTAAACTCATTCCATTAGTTCTCATATTAAGTACTGTAGTAATGAAATTGATAGCTCCTAATAAAGAAGATACTCCAGCTAAGTGTAAACTGAAGATAGCTAAATCAACAGATGCACCAGAGTGTGATTGGATACCGGCTAAAGGTGGATAACAATTATTGTTGGTAATCTCATAAAATTTAGTAAAATTTTACTATCATTACTCTCTTTAGTTTTAACTAAAGATCGGACTATTTTTTCATTCTTCTTATTAACCTTGTATCAGTAACTATATTTTTGTTGCTCATGTTTAATATTACACTACATTTAACTAGAAACCTAAGCCACACTAAATCATTATTACCTTAAGGGGGAATTTAATAATATAGTATTTAATGTTTTAATTTTGACTTTATTTCTTGAAGTTTAGTAAAATCACCTTTATGTTTTACATAAGATCTAGCCCAAACTCTATATTCAAAGGATTTCATTCCTTTCATAGTTCCATTAAAATATTTAATAATATTTTGAATTGCTCTAGAATTTGTAGTTTCAATCGAATGAGTTGATTTTTTAAAATTAGTTTTTATTCCTAGAATACGTCCTATAGCATATAAAACTATTGGACATAAAATTTTAATGATTTTAAAATCATGAACTATTTTATCTTTAGCGGAGTTTATTAAATTAAAACTTCCTTTTGCTTCAGTAAATCCTATTATCCATGCTTTGGATATAACCTTTTTAGCATCATTAGTATCGGATACTTTGTTATTAACTACTTCCCAAGCTGGGGAAAGATAACTTTTAGAGGATACTTTTTTAACCAAAGCAAACATTAATTCATCTTGTTCAATTTTAGTTAGATTCACATCTTCTAATATTGTATAAGCCTCCTTAAATTTCGTATAGTCAAAATACTTAGTAGTTAATAAAGGATATTTATCAAATATGGGGAATATATGATTTTTTAAATTTTTATTATTTGTAATTTTATAATCAAAATGATTAGTTTTAGATTTTATAATTACACCCACTCCTAATCGTTTTTTTATAAAATATAACAATCTCTTGTTAGATTCATGTTGAAATAATTTAAAAACTAAAGACCATTTCCCATTTTTAATAACTATTTGAAATGTTCCTTCTGCATCTGTAATTCCTACTAACCATTGATAAAATAATTCATTATTATAATTTAATATTTGTTTTGTTCTATTAATTTTCCTGAGCTTAAAATTTAAAATAGCACTAGAAGAATGCTCTACGTTAAGTCTCTGATGGGTAATTAATTTTACCCAGGCGAATTGTCCCCGTGCATATAACATTGTTACCACTCCATTAAAATTATAGAATAGGTAGTTAATTACGTTGAGGAATTTAAATTTTAATAAATAAATATTTAATAAAACATAATTATTAAATTTATGTCTTATATTAAATATCAATGTTAATGGTGTACACAATAATCTATTATTAATAATTAATAAAATAGAACTCTTGTTAATAGTTTTTATATAATTATGTACCAAAATATAATCATTTAGATTATGAACTAATTCATAACTAACATATAAATTGATAAATTTAAATATTAATAATAACACAATTAAAGATACTAATAAAATATTCATAAATTTTGTGTTATTAATCACACTAACTTCAGATATTTTTTTTAAAAACTGAAATTTAGCGGGAATATGATTATTTATCTTATTTAATAATATTTTATTAAATAGGATATATAATATGGCAAATATTATTATTAATTCTAATGTATTATAACCTAATAATACATCTAATAAATCGCTTAAAGGTGTTGATTGATCACCTAATTCTAATGGACTATTAATATTACTTCCCGGTCCAGGTGAAGGTATTCTTGCTATATCTGTATTACCATGTGGACTTTTTACAGCTTCTTTTTTAATAAGTTCCAAGAAATCTACTTTACCAGTTAAGGCTCTAGCTGTTTTTAATCCAAATAATACACCAGTACTAGTAATAAAACCAGCTCCTCCTACTAAAGCTAGTCTCGTAAACCCTGGTAGACCAACTGTTCCTTTAACCATAGCGGATGCTGCTGTACCACCAGCCCCTGCTGCACCAAGTCCATCAATAGCTTGACCTAATAGAACACCAGCAGTTTCTACAAAAGTATCAACTGGTTTTTTAGGTAGATTACCTTCAAAAGATACACGCACTTCATAACTATCTTTATTTTGCACAAAATGTATAACATCCTCCTTATTAGCCATACAATAAATAGGATCTATAAATCCAAATTTGTGAAGTAATAAAACAATAAGAATGTATAATACAGTAAATAAAATAGCTTTTTGGATAAATCTTATTATAACATTTTTAGAAAATATAAATTTATTAAAAATAAAATAAGATATAACAAATGAAACACTAAATGTAATAATCATGGCCATAATTAGATTCATTGACTTATCAGATAAGTAGTAATAAGTTAAACCAATTAAAAAAATATAAAAAATAATATATAAAAAGATCTGTATTATTTTAATAAATTTATTTCTATTAGGTAAATTAGAATTATTATAATTAGAGTTAGTATTATTTTTATTATTAGTATTAGGTTGTGTACTCATCCATTTAGAAAATTTTAAATTTAATCTTCTTCGCATCAAGTAGAGTTTAATTTTAATTACATTACTGTAATATGACAGCTTATCCTTAACTGTCCATCCTGTACCAACTCCATTTTCTACTAATGCACTTAATAATAGTAAAATTAATGAAGGAGGTAACAACCAGAATGAGATATTATTTAATCTCGGGAATGCCATATCAGGTGCTCCCACTTGAACTGGTAATAAGTAGTTCAATTATACATAATCTTTCAATTATGTTTGGACTATATCTTCAGGTTATACATTTATTTAATATAACCGCGTTACGTATAGTCTCTGAGGATCCTACTTTAATACTTTCCAGAAGTATTATTTGGTTTCCTGCGGATTGTCCATTGTAGTATCTATCTTAATTATTAAGACCACTGTACGCTTTAAAATATTATTATTTATTAATTTAAATTTAAGTTTTCAGAAAGTTCTATAAGATAACTTTAGGATTTTCCCGCATATAGTAACGTTATAAGATTAATTTCACAATTAACCACGGCAACTATTAATTTATTTAGTTTATTTAGTTAAATAACAATTTTTAAGATGATCCCAAGAAAATGTAGTTCTAGTTCTATTAAAATCTGTTCTTGTTTTGATTGCTTCATTTAAATAATCAGTAGTAAATGTACTATTTTTTTGTAACTCTAAAATATGTAACCAAGACTTATAATCTAAAAATTTAGAAGAAAGAAGTGGAAATTTATTAAAATAATCAGTAGTTTTAACTAAGCTAGATTTAGAGCAACTAATTACAATAAAACTAAAAAATTGTTTATCACTAACAGTTCTACTTCTACTTAATACATTAGTATTAAGATAATTAGCTATTTTAGACATTATAGCAAAAAAAGATACTTGTTCTCCATCATTATTCAATCTATGATAACTTTGTCTAATTTCTAATCTATAAAATATTTGAACTCTTATTGAATTTCTATTAGTTCTTTTGTGTATATTAATAGAAAAATTACCATCAGCATCTGTAAAACCAGATAGCCAAGGATTACTGTCAATTGGTGAGTGATCTAAACCTTTAATTTCTATTTTTTTAATTTGAGATAAAATTAATTTAGTACTAGGAAGTTTACTGTTCTTATTTATATTGATATAATCATTATACCAATTAATAGTTCTATTTAAAGCTTCAATTTTAGGAGTTCTCATATAACCATTAATTATATTAACAATAGTATAAACACCTATTATATCTTGTATTTGCCACAATACATAACCTCTATCAGATTTTTTATATACTGTTCCGCAATTAGTTAGTTCTTGTAAGTATTCTGCTAAAGGTAAATCAGCTAATTTAAAAACAATAATTATCATAGGTCTATATTTTTTAGTTGTAGATTTAATATCATGTATTGCAAAGGTACCATCTCCTTCAATTAAACCAGCTAAATAAGGACCTAATTTAGAATTTTCATTAAATAACACATTATTTTTTAATTTTAATAATGTTTTATTTTGAGTTACTAAATCTGAACTAGAACTATTTATGTTGAACCAACTTATTATGTTAGATTTAAAAAATAAAATTGAACTTTTGTTACCAAAACCTCCCATTAAAGCAGGCATACTTTTTTTCCTTCCCTTTCGGGTTTATAAGGCTTGGACTATATCTTTATCCTGTAGAGGATATCTCGCGTGTAGTCTCTGAGGATCCTACTCCTATTTTCTCATAAAATAAAAATATATTTTGATTTTAGGGACTAATAGTTTGGTTTCCTGCTGATTGCCCAATTTATATTTTGTTACTGTGTCCTACCTTTAAGTAGGCTTAGTAAATATAACTCTAAGGGTGTTCCAGCATATAGCGAGAAGAAAGACATATATTTCTATATATCCCGGCCATGCCTTTGCGCCTAAAGAATAAATAACATTTTAAGTTAATATTGTAAATTTCCACTGTTTTCGATATAAACCTTTAGATCTCCCTAAAATATAATTTCTTATTGTACCTCTATCCCCCTTTAAATGTCTAGATAATTCACCTATACTTGAAAAGGTACGATTTAATTTTTGATTATTTATATTTTCAGCTAAGATTTGTTTACTCTTAGGGTGTTCTGGTTTATATTCAGATCTGACTGTTTTAATTAATAAAATAAATTCTTCAGTACTTAATAATGACTCATCCGAAAATTCAGATATAATATCTAAAGAAAAAAAAAATCTATTTAAATATAAATTTCCATCTGTTAAACAATTTGTTAAAGAAACATGGTGAATACCTATATTTTGGGATAACCATTCTTTAGACTCTGAAATATATATAAGTGATTGAGTTTTAGTATCATACACATATATTACAGTTCCTCGTAATGCTCTTAATTTTTCCCGTGCTTTTAAAGTCATAGGTGTATGATATCCATTATAACCACCTGCAACTAACTCAACATTAAGGTTAGGTGCAATAGAATCAATAAAATATTGTTCTAATTCAATAACTTGTTCCCACGTAAAGTGCTCTTCTAATATAAATAAAGTTAATTTGACTTGACTAAAACCATATTTATTAAAATATCTTATCACTTTTCTATCTGCTTTACTCAAAATAGAAGGCATAAAATAAGAACAAACTCTATTATAAAGATTTATAGAACTACCTACATATTTCATATTTAGATTTTCTATCTCAAATAGATAAACACCTTTAGATTTTTTGGCTACTTTAGCTATTTGAGTACGATTATGATAAGGATCTAAAATCTCTACTTTTTTATGAGGATGATTAAAACCCTTTTTCTTATTATTTTGACCTATAAATTTATTTTTAATTACTTCATTCTTAATATCTGTTTTTAAAGGATTATTTAAACTAGGGTTTTGAATATAACTTAATGTTATTATTTCAGGCCAATAATATTTATATTTGACCATAAAGAAGATCATTATAAAGGCATGTGCAGTAATGATCACATTAAATAATTGATGGTCTCCTTGTAAAACTTGCACCCCAGGTGCTGATAATTCTAGTCTAATTAATACTGAAAATGCAGTACCTATCATACCAGCAAAAACTGAGAAAATTAAATAAAGAGTACCTATCTCTTTAGCATTAGTAGAAGATAGCCAAGAATTCATTGGTAAATTTAAAACAAAAATCTTTGTTTTATCCTATCTTCTTTTCTGATTAGCTCTTGATTGCCAATGGAATCAATATTGTTCCGATTAGCTATTGGGACCAAAATCTTGGTTATTTAACTTAAATTTAAATAACTGATTTCAGCTTTTTAATAATAATAATTAAATATTTATATTTTATTAGTTTATACTTTCTTTTATTTTAAAATCTATGCAGATACCATTTTTTTAAAAAAAATTAATGATCTTTACCAGAATCGAACTGGTACTAGCTTCTTGAAGGGGAGCTGTACGACCTTTATACTAAAAGACCTATAGAGAATAGCGAATACTGGAATCGAACCGAATCTAACAGGTCATGAGGCTGTTGTGCTAACCGTTACACTATATCGCTTATGAAGGTTACACTATCTTTGAAACAATACGAACAAAGAGACTCGAACTCTTAAGGAATTACTTCCACTCCTGCTTAAGAGGAGATTGTTTACCAATTTCAACATGTTCGTTAATAATAAATACGCTCTCTTTTACTTAAAAAAAGAAAAGTGATTATTAAAATAAAATAAGTATTAAATTTGTAATTAACTTATGTAAAATATTAAAGGCGTCAAGAGGAATTGAACCTCTGAAAAAAAGTATTAACAGTACTCCGCAATTACCACTCTGCCATGACACCTATATATAAACAGAAATATACGGTAGGCGCGATTCGAACACGCTATATATCTCCTACCCAAAAGGAGCGACGAGCCAATTTGTCATCTACCGTTAAAATTTTCAATTATTAATAATAATAATAGACTCTTTTATTTAATTTTATCATAGGATTTAATTAATAAATTATTTGTGTCTTATAAATTATAGTGATTTAAAATTGAATAATCACAATGAACAAATTATTACTAATAATATTATATAAATCAATATAAAAATAAGGATTCTATGCTTTAACTATTTTAATAGTTCAACTTGATTTTAACATTTTAATTAAAAATTTTAATGGATTATTTTAAAAATAAATTATTTTAGAATTTGTATCAATTTCAATTTATTTGTTTAATTAATAATTTAATCTATTTTTATGTATTACTTAATTTTTTAAAACTTCAAAATATTTTTTAAAGTTTTGAGATACCATAGTTAGCAATTAAAATTTTTTAATTTAATAATTTAAATTTTAAAGAATAATATCAAATTTGATATTTTATGGAAGTAGGTGGGGGTTATTAATTATAATTATTTTGTTTCAGTTGCTAGATCCATGAAAGTATTTTCTATTAAACCTACTACAGGAACTATTACTAAGAACCAACTAAAGTAGAATGCTGTTGCTATTTGACCTATTTCAACATAAGGACTGTTTGGATGTTGAGAACCAATCCACATTAAAATAAAAAAATCTACCACAAAGAACCAGAATGCAAATTTCATTAAAGGTCTAAATGAAGAACCTCTAACTCTAGATAAATCAGAGTAAGGTAAGATTAAAAATATTAATAATGCTCCAAACATAGCTAAAACTCCTAATAATTTATTAGGAATTGATCTTAAAATAGCATAGAATGGTAAAAGATACCATTCAGGAACAATAGATGCTGGTGTTTGCATTGGATTAGCAGGAATATAATTATCACTATGTCCTAAGAAATTAGGGTAATAGAATACCATAATACTTAATACTAAAAAGAATAAGAATATAGTCACTAGATCTTTAAAGACAAAGTATGGATGGAATGCATATCTATCTCCACTTCCTGAGATTCCATTAGGATTATTTGAACCATGTGTGTGTAGAGCAATCAAATGTGCTACTACTAAAGCAGCTAATAAGAAAGGTAATAAGTAATGTAATGAAAAGAATCTATTTAATGTTGCATTACTTACGCTGAAACCTCCCCAGATTAGCTCTACTAAATCTTGTCCAAATACTGGAATAGCACTTAATAAATTTGTAATTACTGTAGCCAAATTTTATAATATATTTGTATATTCTTATGTTTTTTCTTTCAAATAGTAACTCACTTTGAAAATAAGTATTAAAATTATCTGAATAAATAATAAGAAATTTATTAAAGAAATAAATTATTTGTTATTACAAATATACCCTGTGCTGTCCTACTCTAAATAAAATGATTAAACTAGAAGTAGGTGACTAAGCCTTGTGTTTAATTAAAAAAAATTAAAATAAAAAAATTCGAGTGCACATTAAGCATCATTTCAGATACCCATAATTGGACCACTCTGTCGAGATAGCCTAAACTACCTACGGTCTATATATATAACAAATAAATATTTTTGACCTGTTTTCAATTATGTCGCCTTATTAAAAATAATATTTTTATTTAGGTATTTCATATTATAATAATTAATAAGACTATATTATATTAAACTAAAATTGTATCTAATTATTAATATTTTTGTAATGCCCGGTACTTAAAAATTTAAATTTCATAGAAGGAATAATATATGGTTTAGTAATATTGTAAATTTTTTTAATGTTATTTGAGTTAAACTCTAACCAGTAATTATTTAAGTTAATTTGATGTAAGTTAAATTTATTTTCTAAAAATTGTATAAAAAATTTGATGTCTTTATCATTAAAATTTTTCATATTTACAAATAATTTATTTTTACTTATTTTTCCATCTGTCATTAACCAATAAGCTAAAGATTCCTCATTAAAATAATTAATTATATCATTAGGTATATTTTTATTATGTTTATCTAAGTACCATTTATTAAATAATTCTGAATAATAATTATTATTAAATGTGTGTAATAGCATTACTTTATTTAAGTTACCTTCTTTAACTATTTTAGTTTTAATTAAAGGCAACTTATCTTCACAGTAACCTAAACTTGATATTTTTTTGTGTATATGTGTAATATAAGACATGTGTTTACCTTCTATTTCTATAATTAATTTAATTTCATTATTATTATTAAGGATAAAACTATTACCTAGTAATAAACCATATATTAAACATAAATAATTTTTATTTAGGCCTGGAATCATTATTATTATTATTAGATACTTTAGGTAATATAACATTTGGGGCGCTATCATTCATTTTACTAATTATATAAGATTTCCAATTATCGAATTGTAATTTTTTTAATCCTAATAAATTGTTATTATAAAAAAAATTTATAATAAAATTTAAATCTTTTTTAGATGAAAAAGATATTCTATAAACTTTAGAATTTTCAGGTATAATTTGGTGATTTAATGAATCGGGACCTTTAATAAAATAGTGAATAGCTTTAATAATTTGATAATTTTCTATACCAGACTGTACTATTGAAAAATGAGCAGTACCCTTAGCCTTAATATGAAAACTACCTTCAGCTATAGTAAATCCTACTAACCAATTATTAAAATACGGTAAATTAATAATATCAACAAATTCAAGTTTTTTATGAGATTTATTAAATAAATTATCAATTTCTTCTAAATTTAAATTTTCCCAATGTTTAATGTTATTTTCTAAAATATATTTATATAAAAAAAATTGTTTTTGTCTATTGTACACTAAAAATTCAATATTATTACTTTGTATGTAAGGGTAAATAACATTTAATATATCTTTTTGATAAAAAATTAGTCTGTATTGGTTTTTAGATTTAGAATAATCTATTTTACCTACACCTAATTTTTTTATTATTAATTCTAATAATTCTTTATCTTTAAATTGTAAATTAATTCCTAATCTTATTCTAATAGTAGATTTAGGTTGATTATTAGGATTTTTATTATATTGTTTTTGAGCTCCTATATCAAAATAACCATCACCATCTAAAAAACCTATAAGTATTTCCATTAGTTTATTAAAATCTTTATCTTTAAATTTAGAAACAGAACTATTATTATTAATTATTGAAATTGTTGAAAATTGAAAATTTTGTTTTAAAGTTATAGGTAGTACTATTATTTCTAAATTAGTAAAATTAAAATGTTGGTGTTCACCCCACAATGACATTTGACCATATGGTAAAACATACAAACTTACTTATTAAAGAAATGACTTAATAAGCTAGAATAACTTTAAATTCGTATATTCTATTAGTTAAATTAATTTAATTTATTTAACCAAAAGTTTCGACTGTGCATTAAGCAGCATTTCAGCCACCCATTAGTGACCCAGTCTGTCGCGATCATTTATATAACCGACGATCTTAAAGTTTAATTTCTTTGATCGTTTTCACTAACATTGCCAAATAATCTATTCTTAAAGACTATTCTATATCCCTGTCGGGTATACCACTTTAATCTTTTTTTTTCTATAAAGATTGCAAAAAGATTGTTACTCATGGGACTATGATTTAATATAAAAAATATATAAAGTATAATTAAAATTTTTTCATGAAATAGCTAGTACCCATATTCAATTTCTATTTACTTGACTAAATCTTCTACTATTCACTGTCTTTTGACTAATCTTTTTTCTGTTTTTAATGCTCTTCTTATAGTTTTTTCGCCACAGTTTATAGATTTAGCAGCTTCTAATATAGTAAAATATTTACCGTAAACAGTTCCATTAAGATTATATAAAACTACAGGTCTTGTATGACTAATACATTTTTTCTTAGTTTCATCAGACATAGGTGGTCTATTTAAAGCTTTAGATCTAATTTTTTCTATTGTTTCTGGAGAAAGATTTTTACCTCTATTTAAACTTCCTATTCTTTCCTTTCTTGCATCGCTATAAACATCTTTCATTTTTATTCTGTCAACTTCGGTGTGTTTATAACCAAAACTAGAACCTGCCTCAGTTAAAATATTATAATTAGGCAATAACAATTTTAAATATTTATCTTCTAAATCTAATAATTCTTTATTATTTTCTTTGGTTACAACATTAGGGTATAATTCTAATATGATAAAAGCAAAATTTTTTAATTCATATTTTTTGATTGCTGATTTAACTATTTTGCTGCCTCTAAAATAAATTACATGATTACTGAATCTAGCATAAAATCTGTTAGTTGATGCAGAACCTATATAATAATCTTTGGTTATTTTATTAATTATCATGTATATTCCACTTAAACCTTTAGTCTCATTTAATATCTGTGTTTTTATATTTTCTTTATCTAAATTTTCATAAATATATACAGGGTTTAACTCTAATTCTTTCATGATTGTATTCAATCTTTCAGAACAAGAAATTTTGACATTTTTATTTAAATAGGAAATTGTACAATATCCCCTTTTTTTAGGACTATTTATAAGGTATATTGACTTATTTCTTAATTTATTATATTTTATATTTTTCATTGTATTTCCTACTGGATATATTAACACCTTACTTTTTTTTAATGAAAAAAAGAGTATAGTATAATATATAATTATGTAAATAATTACATAGAAAATACTTATATTAAACCATTTTGGGCTATATTCATAACCCAAGAATGCAGTACCTATCATCACTATTAAAATTATTACTCCAATTGACCATAATAATACTCTTGGTGATTTATAAGATCCGTAATATAACCCTTTAGCTATATGGGCATATACAAATATAAAGAAGAATGAAGCAACATTTGCATGTGTATATCTTATTGCCCAACCATTATTTACGTCTCTCATAATATGTTCAACTGAATTAAAAGCAAAATCTACGTGTGGTTGATAATGCATTGCTAAGAAAATTCCTGTTAATATTTGTAAAACTAAACATAATCCTAATAAAGACCCTAAATTCCATAAATATGATATATTAGCAGGTTCAGGTGAATCTACTAAATATGAATTTACAAGTCTAAGTAATATTTGCGATTTTAAATTTCTCACTTAATTTTTAAAAGTAAATTTGAATAGATATATTTATATTATATTTTTATAAAAATATTATAAGTATATACATTATCCTATTAATATATTAAAGGATGTTTTAATGATTAGATTTTACACTAAACATCTTTAACTTATATTATTATAAGTATATGTTTTATTATTATACTTATACACCCTTTTATTTATTTTGTTGATTATATCATTTCAATTAATTACTTATTTATTTTTTCTAATAAATTTTTTACACTGTAACAAATTAATAATTTATATGAACATAAAATATTTTTTATAAGCCCAAGAAGAATCGAACTTCTACAGATTCCTTATCAAGAAATTATTCTACCTTTAAATTATAGGCTTTAATTAAAATTATTTTTTAATTTATGAAACTACTTTCTTTTAAAAGATTAAAAAAAGGGGGGTTTTAATATTAATTCTAATAAGGAGCTATATCGAAAGCAACTAGTATACTTGGAACAAGTATAATAAAAGCTACTACTACTGGTAAAAGATTTAACCAACAGAATTCAATAAGTTGATCATATCTTAGTCTAGGTAATGTAGCTCTGAACCATACAAACATAAAACAGAATATACATGTTTTTAATCCTAAAATAATACTTTGTATATTAAAGAAAGTATCATTTACTATTAAATTGGGCATATTATAACCACCTAAAAATAATATAGCTGTTATACAACTAAATAATACTATTGAAGTATATTCAGCTAAAAAGAAGAATACAAAAATAATTGAACTGTGTTCAGTGAAGAAACCAGCTACTAATTCACTTTCAGCTTCTTGTAAATCAAATGGTGTTCTACTTGTTTCAGCTAAGATAGAAATAAAGTAAATAATAAATATAGGTAATAATGGTATTATAAACCATACTGATTGTTGACTTTCTATTATTGTTGTAAAATTAAATGATCCTGTTAATAAAATTATTATTAATATTGCGGAACTTAATATTAATTCATAACTTATCATTGCTGCTGTGGATCTTAAACTTCCTAAAAATGCATATTTAGAATTAGCAGACCACCCTGCAAATAATACACCGTATACACCTAAAGATGATAAAGCTAAAGTATATAATATACCTAAAGGAAAATCAAATAATGTTAACCCTTCACCAAATGGTATAATTCCCCAACCTAATAAACTAAAGATTAATGTAGAGACAGGAGCTAAATAAAATAATATTTTATTTGATTGTGATGGTATAATTGTTTCTTTCACTACTAATTTTAAAGCATCGGCAAATGGTTGAAGTATTCCATAGTATCCTACTGTATTAGGCCCTACTCTTCTTTGATGTGCAGCTAATTGTTTTCTTTCTATGATAGTCATAAAAGCTACTGCAAGTAATATAGGTAATAAAACTAATAAAACATCTATTAAATTGATGATTATATTAGCTATTTGTAATAATAAGTCGTATTGAATCATAGTTTTTATTTTTTTATTTATTTATTTTTAAATGATCATTTTAGAATATTACTTTTTTTAGAAGAATATTTTATTTAAAATGATACGAATATGTCCAGTAAAAATATTTAATTATATTTTTGTTGGCTCTTACTTATCAAAGTTATTTAGTTTATTATTTATTATTACTATTCTTAATTATTTTAATTAAAATTGAGTATTATTTTTATTCTTTTTAATTGAATTTTTACACTGTAACAGTTTAGTTTATTTTGAGTCATTTATCTTCATTCTCTTTTGGAATCGAACCAAAATTGACATTTTAGAAGAATGATGTTCTGCCATTAAACTAAGAGAATTTTTATTATTACTAGAGTTACGAAGGAATCGAACCTTACTATAAATTTTGCAAATTTACTACAGAGACCAACTGTAAACATAACTCCATAGCTTAATTCCTTTCTCTAAATTTTAATTATTTATATTATTATTCTAAATCATTTTAAGGGGAAATATAACTTATTTGGTTATATTTCTAAATTTTTTTATTATGAGTATAATAATAAGAATGCAATCATTAATGAGAATAATCCTGTTGCTTCTGCTAAAGCGAATCCTAAGATTGCGTACCCAAATAATTGACCTCTGATTTGAGGGTTTCTAGCTGTTGAAGCAATTAAAGCTGAGAAAATTAAACCAATTCCAGCTCCAGCTCCAATTAATCCAGAGCAGGCTAATCCTGCACCAATGTATTTTGCTGCGGCTAACATATTTAATAAAATATTTTTATTTGATAGTGTCTAACGTATGCCATTTAAAATAAACATACTCTTTTAGTGCGTAATTTTCACGAGCCCTTCCAGATTCGAACTGGGACCACCCTAATCGACAATTAGGTACTCTACCTATTAAGCTAAGGGCCCTTATTTTTTAGTAATAAAAGAGTATTATATCCTTTTTATTATTATATAATTTTTATTTTGTTTTTAAAGAGCGTAGTATCAATTGGTTAGTATGACGATCTCCAAAATCATCGGTAGGTGTTCGAGTCACCTCGCTCTTGTTTATTATTTATTTAATTAAAAAATAAAATGTTTTAACAATTTAAAATAAATTTTTATTTTATAATTACTTAAAAATAAGATTGATCCATAATATATATATACGAGTAATCAGATTCGAACTGATGATAACTACTTGGAAGGTAGAAGTTATACCAACTTAACTATACTCGTTCATCTATGACTCTTTTAATTAAAAATATTAATTCACTTAATTAAAATTAAGTTATAAAAAGGATTATTATTTAATATTACAAATAAAGCAAAATCTATTTAATAGCTATACTACACATTTTAATGTGTACACATAGTATTCAATAAAAAAATTAATAGCAATAGAAAACCCTAACTTAATAAAGAATAAAAAAATTGAAATATAAAAATATTTTTATATTCTTAAATGAAGAAAAACTTTTACTAACAATAAAAAATTTAAATTAATTAAAAATAGAAGAATAATTCATTTTATTTTTAAGCTAAAAAAGAAAGGGGTATATATTTTAAAGTATGTAACTAAGAATATATGTACATAGTTTAATGGGTTAACTATATATACCTAGTAAATACATTAACAATGTGAATATAAAAAAATATAAATACAAATATTTATATTATTTGATCTTGATACTCTAATTTTACCTTCATTCCTCAAATTAGAATACAACAGTAATCAAAACTTAATAAATTTAGGGAAGCTTTTAAATATAGTTACTTTATTATAAAGAGTCATTTGTAAAAATATAAATGACATGATATAATATAATATCATTAACATCTGACCAAATAATAAGGAAATAATAAATACATAAGTATACATTTGGACCCAATTAAAAATTTAATGTAAAATATTGTAAGGATTATACAATACTGTTATTAAAAATAACGCTATTATTAATATAAGCCAATTAGGTGTTTGACTACATAAAAAAAGATAGTACACCTGATTTACTTGTACCATTTTTAATGTTGCTCCCTAATTGGAGTAAATCTTCTTATCATAAAATAAAAATATATTTTGATTTTAAGGGAGAGTTACTTCTAGTTACTTCCATTACTCTTTCATTTAGTAACCCTCTAAATGTTAAATTACCAATATAATAAATAGTTAATGAGATAGGTAAAGCACCATAAACAATAAAGAATCTTATTTCTCTTCTTCTAAGTACCGCTTCTTCAACGGTTTTAGGAGCCTGTGGATAGGCTCCTTTCACGTACAGTCTAACTGCACTTTTAAAAATAAAACTAAATGTTATCAGTTTTAATGCCACAATCCCTAATTACCCCACCTGAATATTTTATATTATTCTGCAATCTAATATTTTTTGTTATATTTCTATTAAGTCATATCCGCTACACTATTAAAATATTGTGTCAACCCATCTGATTTATTTGGTACAACTACAGTAGGGTTGGATCGCATGAAATTATTTAGAGCCTTAGTTACGTCAAAAAGAGATTCTCTTGGTCCTGTTACTAAACCTTTTGCGTGATTTTCCACTAATTAACTAATTATAGAATCTGGAAAATATTTTTAATATAAATTTTATCATTCCTAAAATAAAAATATATTTTGATTTTATGAGAATACGTATTTTAGGGAGTAATATGTCTTCTAGCTATTATATGAGGTTTGTTTGTTTCTTGCCCTCTATCTTTTTCATGTATTGTCTCCCAATAAGAATTTGTTGTAACATCCTTTAAATTTCCAGAGTGTTGAGTAGAATATACAGCTGAAGTTCTGAAAGTAGCCTTTTGTTGGATTATCGTAAGTACTCTTTTATTTTTTTTTGTAAGAATTATAATTAGGAAGGGGGTAATTAAATAATAATTTTTATCTTTAGATAAAATTTAACTATTATTTGATGCCAGTTTAATAGAACCTGATCCAATTTCTAATATAAATCCTATGGTTAATACTATAAAGAATATTAATACCATTGAAAATCCAAATACACTTACTTGGTATAAAGTTACAGCTATAGGAAACAATAATAATATTTCTAAATCAAATATTAAAAATAATAAAGCAACTAAGAAGAAATTAATATGGAATACATTTCTAGTTTGACCGTAAATCGGGGAGAAACCACATTCATAAGCTGATACTTTAGATTCATAAGCATTTTTAGGAGCTAATAAAAAATTAAGTAATAGTAAAATACCAGCTAAAATAGGTACAAAAATAAACAACATTAAAATATTATTCATACTAATAATAAAATAAAGATAATGCTAGTAATTGTGTACTATTTAATAATATTGAAGGTTTTAAAATAAATAATAAAATAAATAAAGTTAAAGTTGATATCATGAAACTATGAAGTGAACTTAAAGTAGATTGACTTTCTGTTACTTCTACTATTTCTTTAGATTCAGAATGTAAAACTTTAATAATTTTTAAGTAATAAGAAGCACTTATTACACTTACTATTATGGCTATTATTCCAATAAAGTAATATTCACTTTGCATTGCTGAATATAATACAAATTGTTTTGAAAAGAAACCTAATAAAGGAGGTACTCCTGCCATACTAAATAAACAAATAGTTAAACTTAAACTTAATAATGGATTATTAAAAAATAAACCTTTAAGTTCAGTAATATATTTAATATCTTGGAATTTATCTAAAATAGATTGATTATTATTTTTTAAAACATAACTTAAAGCTATTAATATTAAAAATGTATTTAAATTTGTAATAGAATATTGAATAATATAAAATAAGAATGAATCTATTGATTGTTCAGTATTTATAGCTAAAGCTAATAATATGAAACCTATATGTGAAATAGTACTATATGCTAATAATCTTTTTATTCTTGATTGAGCTAACCCTACTATTGTTCCTATTAATAAAGATAATAATGAACTTATTAATAATAAAGTTTTCAATGATAATGAAAAGATTGTTATTAAACTATTACCTATTTGACTTTGTATTTCTAATAAGAAGATTAAGATTGATATTTTAGGCATAATTGTTATCCATATAGTTACTATAGTTGGACTATCATCATATACATCAGGAGCCCAATTATGTAATGGTGCTGCTGATACTTTAAATAAATATCCTACTATTATTAATACGATTCCTAAACTTAAACCTTGTAATATGGCTGTATTTTCACTTACACTAATTAAATTATATATACTTTCTAAATTTGTTAATCCTGTATAAGTATAAACTAATCCACTTCCTAATAGGATTATACATGATGATAAACTTCCTAATAAGAAATATTTTAGTCCTGCTGAAGTTGCTGATTCTGAATCTCTATATAAAGTTGTTAATATATATACTCCAAAAGATTGTAATTCTATACTTAAGTACATTGAAATTAAATCTGCTGAAGAGACTAATAAAGATGCTCCAAATGTACTAAATAATACAATTAATGAATACTCTCCGGCATATGCTATATTTTCTGTTATTTTAACTTTTGATATATTTAGAGATGGCCATGATATTAATATTAGACTTCCTATTAATAAAATTAAGACGTCTAATATTTGAGAGATGGATGTTACTTGGAATAATCCACTATATATACCTATACCTGATCCAATTGACTGAATATAGAAAGCATTAAATGCTAATGCTCCGGCATAAATAAATATTATAGAAGATATTCTTACATATAAGATACTTCTTATATTTTGATTAATGGATGGAAGGGCAATTGCCACTATTAAAATTAAGATACTTAAAAAGATCATTACTCCTTGTTTTTATCATTTATCGACCATTAGATTATATATCTTTTGATGTGTCCTGCTTTTAAAATATTAGAGTATAAACAAGTAAATCGGAATAGGGAGGAGTCGAACCTCCAAGGGTATTACCCGAACAATTAGCAATCGTTTTAACTTACCAATGAAAACTATTCCTAAAATAAGATTGAATTATACATATATAAATTAAATATAGCTTCTTTTAAAAAAATTTTTAAACTTTAAAAAGATTAACTTTACTTGGGGTACATATGTTTCATTTTTGAATAAATTATTTTTATAACCTTTATAAAAACATTATAAATTTTAATAATAATATAAGTAAATTGGCTTAATTTATTGTATTTATCTTTAACTTATTAATAATTATTTTTATTATAAATCAATATAATATATAGGGGTAAATTTTATAAGTAAATAAAAAAAATAGATATCTATGTTATTATTATATTTAATAGTAAATTAAGATTTATTATTTAATTTAACAATAAATAATCTAATAACTTGTTGTAAAGTAAATAAAGGTAAAAAATATTTAGATAAAATATAAATTACTACAAATAATACTACAAATGAAAAGTATAATTGATTTAAAAAGTAAAAAGGAATTAATTGTGGCATATCTTAAATTAAATAACTGGGCTCTTATCGAAAATTTTAAGAACTATCTCTTGCTCGAAGCAAACAAAATAATGAGATACTGATTCTTTTAATATCTTATATTATAATGAATAATTATAATTATTTAGACTTAAAAATTTAAATAGAGAGATACCTACCCTTCATGATTTCAACTATAATAATTATTTATGGATATAATCTATGGATTATTGATTGAGAATATATAGAGTAGAGATTATTATGAATATTACAATTTGTGAATAGAAAAAAGCAAAATAATAAGCTTATGAAGGTATGTAAAAAAGTAAAAAGTTATGGAATATAGTTGAGAATGATGTAAAAATAATAAAAAGAATAGAAAAGAAAAGAAAAGATAAGATAAGATAAAGGGATTTTGTCAAAAAAGAAATTGAGTAGTGATAAACAAGAGTAAGTGATTAAAATAAAATGAGATAGTAATGTGAAGGGTGCTTTACCCCAAAATCAATAGTTAGCAATTCATAAAATGTGTTGTCAAAGTTAAGATTGCTCCTCAAATTATTAATTTTCTCCCTTTACAAGGGATTCACTCCGTGACCGACGTTGTCGGGTACTAAACACCAAAAACATCAAAAATCACCTCTGAAACAATATTTTATTAGTTTATACTTTCTTTTATTTTAATTTTTATTTATTTATTTTATAAATTATTTTGATAGATACCTTTAAGATTTGAACTGGGAAGTCTTAAGTTGGCTAATAAGATTCTCTTTATTAGGTTAAGGACCTCATCCCTTAAATTTTAAGGGGGTTTTAATATTATTAGTTTTTTTTAGTTTTTGAAATAAAGATTGGTGCTACCATAGCTAACAATAAAATTATACTTATAATAATTAACCAAGAAGCTCCATAAGTATAAAGACCTTGTCCAATGGCTTCAATTTGTAAGAAAGGAGTTAAAGCAGTATCAGCTATTACAGGATTAAATGCAGTATTTACCCCTTGTAAAGTAGACATTGTTAAATCATAATTTAAAATAAAACCATTAAATTTAATTAATAAATCTAAAATAGTATTAGATACATTATTAAAACTAAATGGAATTATAGTATATATTTCATATATGAATAATGAACCTATAGATAATGCTAAAGGTAAATTTTTAGTGTATTGTGATCCTGTTTCTAAAATATCTGTTAATTTTATATTAATCATCATGATCACGAATAAAAATAATACTGCAATGGCACCTACGTAAACTATAATATAAGAAATACCTATAAATCCTATACCTAATAATATTAAATATCCGGCTGCATTTACAAATACTGAAATTAAGAAAATAACTGCTATTACAGGATTTTTAGATGTAATAACTAAAACACTAGAAAATAGTGCAGCAAAGGCTAATAAATCAATTAAAAAATTTTTCATATTTTATTTATTTAAATTTTATTTGACGAAAATATATTGTGTGTTATATTTCTAGTTTGGTCGTAAACAAGATATTACTATATCAAGTAAGTTTAACCTAAAAACATTTTTTTGTTTTTAATTTTAAAATTTTAAGGTTTTAACCTCGATCATTAATGATGATTAATGGACTCTTTTAAATTATATTAATAATGATATCACACGATTTAATATATATATATTGTATAATAACAATATATTTATATATAATATTAATTTAAAAATTTTTTAAATAAATAATTTAATTATTGTTGGACTTATTTAAAATCAATTAAAAACTAAATAATAAAAATGTTAAAAAAAAAACAAATAATTATATATTCAAAATTTAAAAAGAATTAGATAAATGGAAAAATAAGCATATTAGGTATAATACAAAATAAGGGGGAAATTAAAAAAATTTATGTCCAATAGATACCGTAAAACTGAAAGCACCTCTTTTGTTTTTTTGAGTTAATCTAGCTGTAGTCACATAATTAGATTTACTTCTAGCTAAACTACCGTATTGAATTTTTTTAACTGTTCTTCTAGGAACAATTTTACCTCTCATTAATCTTCCACCTAATTTAATATTAACACCAGTTAAAATAGTAGCAAATCTACTAAATTTATTTAAATTACTTCTAAACATCATTTTATGAGATTGATGTTTTAAAAATCTTCCTATAATTCTAGAAAAAGAATTTCTTCTAAATAAACCTAATTTACCTAAAATATTAATTAAAATTTGACTATTATGACTAACTGAATATAACTGAGTTAATTCTAATTTTACTGGTTTTTTAAAATAATTACTTAATTTAGCACTTAAACCTTGTAATTTATTAATATTTAAATCTAAAAAGTTTTTATCATAAAGTTTTTTATTAAGAACAAAATAAAATAAGTTAATAATAATATTTTTAGGTGTTATTAAATAATAAGGTCTACTTATTACACTATTCATTTCAAAGAATGAATATTCTAATATTTTAGATACATTTTTATTTAATATTTTTGAATTTAAAGTTTTTGAATTAAATTCATATAAAGTATTTTGAGTTTGAGCTAAAGGTATATCTAAAGTAATAAAAGATTTTAAATAATTTTGAATAACAGTTTGTAATTCATCATCTTCTTTTTTTTTTGGAATGTAAGTTAACATATCTATTTTATCATAATATGATGTTTTTTGTGAAATAGGATTTATTTCTTTACTTATTATTTTTTTACTATTTAAAATTATTTCTTCTTTATTTTGATTATCTTTTATTAATTGATTATTATATTTAGCTATTTCTAATACTGGTGATATATCTATTCTTTTTCTTTTTATTAAAGTTGGTGTTTTATAATTATTTGATTTTAATGTTGGTAAATCTATTGTAGAATATTGATTATTAATTGGTAAGAAAAATTGATTGTTTTCCATATTGAAATATTTCTTAATTAACGTCGGTTAATTTATTTATTACTTTTCATAACTGAGTTACTTATTGTAACTACTTTATTTATCCATTATACTCAAGGTAATATACATTCGTTTCACCTTTTTCTACTAATTATTTAATTAATAGTGAATATTATGTTTTATAAAATATTTATAATATTGATAAATAAAGTTTTAAGCTAATAGATAATTCATAATTTATTATTATTAAATTTATATTTTTTTTACTTAATATAAATTAATTTTTAATTTAGCTTTATAGGAGGATATACATAAATTTATATTTGAATTATAATTATAAATTACGTAATTAAATACTTATAAAAATATATATTTTATATTTAGATGTTTATATTCATTAGATTATGTGACATCTATTATTGCTAAGTAATCTTGAATTGATACTGCTTCAATTCCTATTGACATGAAACTGTAGTATACTCACTAGCATACTTAATATACTCTTTTAAAGTATATTTCTAATGTAAAGATTAAATAAAGGGGGAGGGTTTAAAATTTTCTTAATGACCCCATTTTACTTATTAGGAATTTATCTATAGCTTAAAATAATTAAGCTTTTAATCTGTTCTCTTAAATTTAAATATTCATTTTTATCAATCATAGATTTAACTGTAGGGTCAAGAAGAGATGCTTGTAGAATAGCAATATTTCTACTACTAAATTTAGTATCTACTATTTTATCAGTATAAAGTTTTTTTTTTTAATTTATTATTATTTATTTGAGTATTATTATTATTTTGATTATTAATATTTATTTTATAAAAATTAAGAATAAGTATTTTGTTTAATGATTTAATCATATACACCTAGTAAATACATTAACAACGTGAATATAAATATACAAGGATAAATACATATATTTATTTTATATGATCTTGAGAACCTATTTTTTTTTCTTCATTCGTTAAATTAGAGTAGAATAGTAATCTAGATTTAATAAGTTTAATATATCTATAGGTACAGCAAATTTAAAGGAAGTTTAATTACCACCTGAATCTTCTCCGAATAATTAAAATTGAATAAATGTTTTTAATTATATATAGAGGATTTTTTCTCTAGTGGAATCGAACCACTACATCATAAAATAAAAATATATTTTTATAAATATTTTAGGTTTTGAAGACCTTTGTTCTACCAATTGAACTAAGGGAATTAAAAGGTACACAAGAAAACCTATACTTTTATATAGGTATAATACTAGAAACTATATCCACTAGAATGGGGATATAATCAAATTAAGATTGTAAAGAAGGCATTCTAGCTCTTAAATACATATTAACAGTCTGTAGTTTTACTATTTTATTATAGTAAATAATTGATTTTTTAAATAAAATTTTTTAATTTTTTTAACATTTGTACATTCGTTGTTTTTAATATGTTTTTTTAGCATTAGAATAAGTTTATTTTACTCTATATTTAACACTTATAAAATCAAATATAAGGCTAATTATTTAAATTCCAATAAGCATGGGGGATAAGGGGATACTAGTTAAGATATATGTATTAAACTTAAAATTTAGCCGACCGTAAATAGTAAAATATCTATAATTATACCTACAATACAAACAAATAACAATATTAACACATTCCACATTAAATAATATCTTTGAAATTTAATTCTCAATCTAAAGAAAATTCCTAACCTAGGAAATCTTTCTTCAAGATTAAAATATCGAATGATTTCATTACCAAATAATACCGATAAAATATTAAATACAGTTAATAATAATACTATAAACAATAATATATGGAATATTGATGATTTCTTGTTATAATGAGATATTATCAAGATATTTATATAATTCAGAGAAATTAGAAAGAAATTTGTTTGTTTTTTCAAAATCATTTAAGAAATTAGTAAAATCATCCATTAAAGCAATTATTTCTTTTAATTCTAAATAATTTTCTGAATTAATCAGGGATACTTAGTTCAGACAACCGAGATTCTACACTAACATATAGGGGGTTAAAATGAATCTATCCAAGTTAAATAATCACTTATTGACACTGCTTCAATAGCTATTGGCATAAATCCATGATAAACACCGCAAATTTCAGAACATTGACCGTAGAAAGTACCAGTTCTTTCAGCTAAAATAGAAGTTTGATTTAATCTACCAGGTACTGCATCAATTTTTAATCCTAAAGAAGGAACAGCAAAAGAGTGGATAACATCAGCTCCTGTAACAATTAATCTAATATGTGTATCAGTAGGAACAACTACTTTATTATCAACATCTAATAATCTAAATTGACCTAATTCTAAATCTGAGTCAGGGATCATATATGAATCAAATTCTATTGATTCACCACTAACATTAATATAATCACTATATTCATATGACCAGTACCATTGGTGCCCTACTACTTTAATTGTAACTGTTGGTGAAATTACTTCATCTAATAAATATAATAATCTAAATGAAGGGAATGCAATAGCAATTAAAATTAAAGCTGGTGTAATAGTCCAAATTAATTCTATTAATGTACCGTGGTTAAGATATTTATGTACAATAGGTGAATTATTATTATTAAAGTAATACATTATTGAACCTATAACCCAAAATACACTTACACATATTACTACTAAATAGAAGAAGATAGTATTGTGTAATTCTACTATCCCTGTAAATCCTGGTGCTGCACTATCTTGAAATCCTAATTGCCAAGGTTGTGGAGCATCGTTATAAATTGTATTAAAAATTGAAAAGTAATTTAACATAATTGTAATTAATTCATTTATTTAATGATTAAATTTGAACTTAGTATATTTTACTCACTATATTTTATTTATATATAATTTATATAAATTTTAAATATTAATGTGTTTAATACCTTGTCTATGAAGACAATCATGATTAAAATCATTGCTTAATTTAATAAATTAAAGGCATCCTAAGTTACATCTTAAAAATAAAACATCTTTTACTAAGGTAAAATAAAAATAAAGGAGAATTGAACTCACTAATATATTTATCATTATTTTATATAAATATATACTTAAACCATTAAGCAACCTTATTTTTAATTATTAAAACATCTTAATGGAATTGAACCATTATTATGAATTTCGAAGATTCTTGTTTTAACCATTAAACTAAAGATGCTTATAAATTAATTAAATTTATCAGAGCAACCATTTTAATACGAGTAAAGAGACTTGAACTCTTAAAATAATGAAAACCTAAGATTCACTCGGCTACCAATTTCGACATACTCGCTATACCTTATAGTAATAAAAAGAATTTAAAATTAAAATATGATTAAGAGGTGGGGGATTCGAACTCCCGGTCAATAATGTGTAAGATTACTGCTTTAACCAACTAAGCTAACCTCTTCCCTAATTTGAATCCCAAATATATAGTTACTAATTTAATTATATAAAAATAGAGGGGGTTACAAATTAATTATTATCCAGCTGCACTTTCCAGTACAGCTACCATGCTATGACTTTTGAGATGTTACCTCAATGAATTCACTAAATCCAATAAGTTTTATCATAATACTAAAAATACTTTACTTAAAGCAATGAGTTACTATGAAAAAAACATAATCTTATTCCAGTTTCCTCCACTAAAAGCTTCTTCCCAGCGACAGACAGTTAGTTCATCACGAAACTAGCTTCACCGTTGCGCTACTTATCAACGATTACTCGGAATTCCTTCTTCATGCCTCCGAATTACAGGAGACAATCCGGCTTATTTTTAATAGAAATAACTTTTTTTAATGATTAGCTCCACTTCTATTGGGAAGTATTGCATCACTTTGTGAAAGTTTTTGTGGCACGTCTATAGCCCAGAACATGAGGGCCATAACGACTTGTCTTAGCCCCCGCTAAATCTCTATCAGATTTATTAGTTATTAAGTATAAATTAATAACAGGGATTTCGTTCGTTAGTGGAATTAACCTAATGTTTAACAACACGAACTGAAGACAGCCATGCAACACCTGTACTTAAGTATTTAAATTTTAAATACTCCTAATCTTTTCTTTACCTTTCAGCTAAGAAAATTTATAGTTTGTATGCAAGTTCTGGTAAGGTTTTACGCGGATTATCGTATTAAATAACATGCTTCACTCCGTTTGCTTCGAGACCGACTAATTTTTTTGTTTTCTACTTTGCAGTAGTACTCACAAGGCGGAATGGTTATTGTGTTAACTTCGCCTCTAGTTATTTTATGTTACTAATGACTACCATTCATCGTTTACAGAAAGGAGTACCGGGGTATCTAATCCTATTTCCTACCCTAACCTTCGTTTCTCAGCGTCAATCATTAGTGGAGAGTGGCCTTCGCCCTGAGTATTCTGCCTAGGATCTATGGATATCAGCCCTCCTCTAGGCGTTATACACTATAACCTCTTTTTGATTCTAGCTTTCAATTTAGATTTTATTATCTTATAAAAGCTGCCTACAAACCCTTTACGCCTGTTTATGATGATTAACGTTTGCGTCTCTGGTCTTACCGAGTCTTCTGGCACCAGATTTGGACGACACTCATAGTAAGGTATTATCATTATTTTCCCTTACGACATCATGAATTTTAATAAATTCTATGATTTCAGTTAGCTAGTTCACTCTTACGAGCATTGACTAATATTCTCGACTGCTGGTAGTGTAATTACTACTTGGGAGATTTCATCCCCAATGTGGCCAGAGGTTCTTTAAAACTTGACTTTTGATCGTTGGCTTGGTAGGCCGTTACCCTATCAACTACCTAATCAAATTAAATAGAATCCTATAGCAGAAATTTTCCTTTACTTTATATCTCCTAGCTAAGAAGACTATAGGGTATCTTATTTAACATACTCACCTCTACACCTTATCCCCGGATCCCATTAATATTAAAAATATTAATTAATAAGGACTTTGGGAACAACGATTTGCATGTCTTAAACTACTGAAAAACGTTCAATCGGAACCAAAATTAAATTCTTACTGAAATTTAAACTTTCATACCTTAATAGTATTAAGTTGTATTTTATATGCTTAACGCAATGTTTACAGTCTCTTTTATTTTTATTTTTTAACTTAGATATTTTATTTTTTTTATTCCGTAAACTTTTTTTTTTTAGTTTATTTTATCTATCAGACAAGTTATTATTAGTATTAATAATTTATCTATTAAAACTAAATTAAAATATTTTAATTTGGATCTGGTAAAAATTTTTCAACTTTATGTTTATATATAAAATATTTATTATTTGTTATCCTGTTTTAATTTTAAAGTTAATTGAACTTAATTAGTTTTAGTAAAATATTTTTATTTTGAATTATAATGGTCTTAAAATCTGTTAGTATTTAAAGATTTAAGTGCAGAAAGGTTAACTTTAGAAAGAAACTCTATTTTATCATTTCTTATAGTAACTCTCATATCCCCTTTCCTTTATATCATTTTACTTTAAATAATTTATTAAATTATTAGACTCCGTTTTCCTTAGGGTACTCCTATAAATATATAAATTCATGAACAAGAAAAAAAAAAGATTACGATGATGCTCTAAAAAGAACAAGAGACGGTAGTGATTTTACTTATAATTTTCAATGGTATTCAATTAAAGACATTTTTAATAACTGCGTAGAGTATCTAAGTAAATTTTATTTACTTATTCAAGCTCTAATTTTTAATATTTTATCTTCTGCTTTAATTTTTTCAATATTAACTTCATTTATTTTAGGGAAATTTGGTAATGTTTTAATAGAAAAATATAATTTAGAAAGAAAATATCCTAAGTTATCAAATCTAATAAAATACAGAACAAGATTCCAAAAAATTTATTTTGTTTATCTAACAATTATAGCTTTTCTTACTATAAATTTTAATATAATTATTAATATAATTGTTTTATATGAAAACCTTCCCTAGTTTTTTTTAAAATTCGCAAGGTAGAAACTCAAGGAAACTTGAATCCTAAATAATATTTATTTAGAAAGAGCTAGAAGCTTAGAAGAGTGTTAACAGATTCTTTTAGTTAAAGAGCTCTACAAAATTATACTTCATATAGAAATATATATATTAAAGAAATAACTTTCAACAGAATTCTAGAGAAAATTATGATAAATAACCATAAAATTTTTAAAATGCTATTTGTTGGTTGTAATAAAAATAAATGATTATGTCCTCTATATCTACTATATTTTCATTGGTTTATTATAATACATACATATATTCAATTTATAAGAAAATTTGAGTCGATATAAAATCGGTATTTTAACTATAATCTAAAGTATATTTTAGAAATCCAATGGGATTAACTTTACTTAGTTAATTTCAAATGTTTTATACATTATTATTAATTTAGAGAAGAAAAGATTTATAACTTTAAACCAATTTTATAGGGGGTGAAACATTTTCTTTTGTTAATTAATTCGGTTATACATTACTCGTTTCACCGATACTTTTATATTTATATTTAAACAGTTAAAATATAAATTAATTATATATTTCCTTAACTATTAACATTTAAATTAACATTGTTACTTTATTTTTTAAAGTTTCATATTATTAGTACATTTGGACTTAAACATCAGTACCTTCGAAATAATTAAAATTTTTTTATGTTTAATGTATTTTATATTACCAAAGAATTAAGTACACAAATAGAAAATTAATATATCCATTGAATAAAACAGGATAACATATGAATTTTCTATTAAATTTTAAAATTGTTAACTTTACTATTTTAATAAACTTAACTATTAACTTCAGAAGTAGTTATAGCCTTGTCTATTATTTGAGTACAATCTTGAATAAACAATTAATCAAATAAGTGATTTTTCTCCATCTAATATGGAGAATGTTTTAGGAGAAAGAACCATTATTCATAAGAAAATTAAAATATGCTAACAAGTTAAAACCAAAATTGACTCTATTTGTATTAGTGCTTACCAAAATTTACATTAGTAAAATTGATTATTAATTTTAATGTTAATCTGAGTGTTACTATTACCAGTACCGTTATTATTTTTATTACTTTCAGATGGTAAACTTCCCTGATTATTACTTTGTACGTTACTTTTAACATTGCTATTACTATCGCCTATAGGTTCACAGTAAATAGTATGATTATATTTAAAGTAATCATAGTTATGTTTATATAATGTATTTTTATTGTTATATAGACTAGATGAAAATTTTAGTCCTTCTTCATAAAATTGAGTTATCTGATGGTTAATTTGCTTATTATTTTTAATATTAGTATTTGAAAAAGATTGTAATTTACTTTTTTTATTGGTTTGACCATTTCCCGGTCCTCTATCCTCATAAGAGGGGTGAGGGCTATTAGGACTACCATCATCACCTTCACAATAAATAGTATTTATAGATTTTAAGTAATTAAAAAACTGAGTACCGTATGAAACATACGTACTTAAGTTTAAAAATATAATAGCAGGTAATGAAATTAAAAGTAATTTTTTAAATAAATTTAAATTATTAATGTCGACTTCATCCATAGAAAAAGTTACTTTACTGTATTTTTCTTCTAAGTAGATTGCACACAATGTAAATGAAATTATTGAATTATACGTAAATACCATTTTATAAATATCGTTATAGCATAAACTTAAGACAGAATACAGTCTAAACAATATAATAACACTTAAAAATATTAATATTATATTATAGATTAAAAACCCTAAGAAATATAATTTGATATATTTTACTTTACCAATTTTTATTTCTTTAATAAAATATGGGATACCTTTAATAAAAGTTATTACTACTCTACATCCTAAGTTTAATTTAATAAATAACATATTAAAAATACTTCCATATAACAATACATATTGTAATATTTTATTACTTCCAATATTATTTATATATTCAATTCTAAAGAAGAAACTTATTAACCCTAATAGTAATAGGAAGAACATAAATTTATAATTATTACTATAAAAACCAGTATGATTTCTTACAATTTTGTAGTAATTACTTAAAAGTTTATTTAAAAAAGTTAATACCATTTTTAATTTATTTTTTTTAAGAATAGATATTATTGTTTTAAATACCATTAATAATCTATTAATTTAATGGTAAAACCTATGTAATAGGGAATACCTTAGAAAACTCTAAAGATACCTTAAATCCTCTTAGAGGATTATTTCTCTAGTGGATTTGAACCTCTACCTAAAGTTTTAAGACCTTTATTCTACCAATTGAACTAAGAGAATTAACTTATTTATAGGGAGGGCTAATTATTGACTCAATTTTAAATAAGTATAGTAGAAATTAGATTCACAGATTTTTCCGATACACTAGTATGAACTGGACTTATTCTATTACTATTTTATTCAATTTGATAATAATCTACTCTATTAGTCAGTGCAATAAATCTAATCTAGGATTTTATAGTAAACTTAAATCAATTTGGAAGTCTAATGATCTTCCAAATATTACTTATTTAGAATAGGTAGGTAGTATTCCTATATGGCCCCCATGATGAATTAGTTACCCCCTAATTTCTTAAAATTTAAGAATAAAGAATAGAACTAAATTGAATAAAGCTTTTATAAAATTTTATTTAAATTTAAACTCTTTCCGGAAGTCTACTATATTTATTTGATAAATGTTTAATTTTTAAATTTCTATTAAGAATAGATACTTCTAACCATAAAACCTTAAAATAGGAATTATATTTTAAGATAAAGAGGGAGGGGGAAATATTTTCCATTTATTTTTGATTAGGATAAAGAGTAAACAATAAAGTAGCTAAATAAATGATAAATAATCTATTTTCATTTAAGATAGAATTATCTAATAAAATAGGTGAGAATACCAAGAATACTAATGATAATAAACCAATAGTAATATATAATGAATATGTAGTAATAACTCCAGTATCTAATTTTCCGATATTAATACCAGTTTGACTTAAAGTATTACTTAAACCATAAGGTCCAACAAATTCAATTACTCCTCTATCTAATACTTTACTTATAAAGTAACCTAATTGTAAACCTCTACCAATAAAGTAATGGTTATATATTACATCAAATAAATATTTACCATTTAAAAAAGCATAAATTTTTCTAGTAATAGGACTTTCCATAAAAAATAAATTAGGTGTAAAGTGATATAGATAAACAGCTAATACTGCACCTAATAAAGATAAAATAGTTGGTAATAATTTAACTATTCTATCCATAGAGAATTCTGCTTCTACCATAGTTATATGATTTGGATGAATAAATATAGAATTACCAAAGAAATCAGTACCTATTCCTACAAATAAATCCGAGAATACAAAACCAAAGAAGATACTAAATAAAGCTAATACAAATAAAGGTATGATCACTGCTAAAGTAGCTTCATGTGAATGTAAATAAGATATTTTAGGACCATTAGGTTTTGTTAAGAATACTAATGAAATTAATCTAAATGAATAGAAAGCTGTTAAACCTGCTGTTAAACTACCTAAAATAAAGGCAAATGTTCCTTCAAAACTATATTGTGCAAAAGCTAATTCAATGATTAAATCTTTACTATAGAATCCTGTTAACCATGGAGTAGCTAATAATGATAAAGTACCTACTAACATAGCTGTATAGGTAAATGGTAAGAAATTAATTAAACCACCTAATCTTCTTACATCTTGTTGATCAGAGAAACTATGAATTACAGCTCCTGCTCCTAAGAATAATAATGCTTTAAAGAAAGCATGGTTAACTACGTGCATTAAAGCAACATTATATTGACTAAGACCTACAGCCATTACCATATAACCTAATTGACTTATAGTACTGAAAGCAATTATTCTTTTTAAATCATTTTGCACTAGGCCACATGTAGCAGCAAAGAAAGCTGTAGATGCTCCTACTAATGTTATCACTAATAATGCTGTGGAACTATATTCTAATATTGGTGAACTTCTAACTAATAAATATAATCCTGCAGTTACTAGTGTAGCAGCATGAATTAATGCTGAAACCGGTGTAGGACCCTCCATTGAACCAGGTAACCAACTATGTAATGGTATTTGTGCAGATTTAGCCATAGCACCACTTAATAATAATAAACCAATAATATCAATAGCGGTACTATTCATAAATGGTGCTAAACTAAATAATGTTGAATAATTTAATGATCCTAATAATGCTACTAATGCAAAGAATCCTATACTTAGTCCCATATCACCTACTCTATTCATAGTAAGGGCTAATATTGCTGCTTTATTGGCTTGTATTCTAGTAAACCAGAAGTTAATTAATAAATAAGAAACTATTCCAATCAAATCTTAAAATAAAGAAATTTAAATATATAATTTATCTATAGGCCCATTTATGACACTGATAGAAAGCTTTTTTCTTTATTCCCTGTACATTGAATACCATTCAGGTTTTACTTCATGCCTTGGCATCGTTGTCAAATGAAGTAGAGACAATGATGAAAATTCTGACTATGCATTAAGCACCATTTCAGGCACCCATTATTGAACTAGTCGATAGCGATTTGAAATTAAACCGACGATCTATAAAAAAAGCTTATTAATTTTTGATCGTTTTCAATAATGTCGCAAAAAATGTTATTCACATTTATAATTAATTAAACATGAATGAATCTTTATTCTTAATTTCAATTTTCTAAAGATTTACATTTTTTACTATGGTATTAAATTAATAGTCTCCTAATTTATAATATAAAGTAGGTAACATATAAGGTTTAACAATGTTAGAAAAAGTAGGCATAGATTGACTAGAGATATATAAAGTATATCCTTTATTTTTTCCTCCTGAGTGTATTGTTACTGTAAGATTGAATTTGTTTTTTAAAATCTCACATAATTGTGAAAGTTCTTTATATGTAAAACAATTAGTAGCTATTTTTGCTCCTTTTTTTAATTTACTTCCATCGTCCATAAACCATATAGCTAAAGCGAGTGGAGTTAAATATTGTTCTATATTATGAGGTATTATTTTAACATATTTACCTTCTGAACACATATAAAACATATCATGAATCCAATTAAAACTAGAAAAAGTATAAGTATTTATACTATAATGAAAATAAATTTCTCCATTTTTTCTAATTCTTTTTTTTAGTTCAGGTTTATTAATATTACAATAACCTCTAGTTGATAAATAAGAATGAAACCACATTAAATATTCTACATTTTTATTTGATTGTTCAAATTTAATTCTAGTCCCTATTCCTCTATTTCTTTTTTCTAAATGACCATCACCTAATAAAGAACCTATTATTATGGAAATTATATCTATGTTATGAGGTCCTATTCTATCTAAGGAAGTTATTCTTGTTTTATTTAATTGCTTAGATATATGCAACGGTAATGAAAATAAAACAAAATTAAATTCACTAGGACTCCAATATAGATTATTAAGATAATACCATTTAAGGCAATTTAATTTACCTTCCCAACCTACAAACATAACAAAGTAATTAGCACCAGATACTAAAACTAACATAAAGAATGTGAATAATGATAAATAAGAAAAGAATCTTTGATTGTGAGGATCTTCTGCCATATAATTAGTTGAAAAAATATGAATTAAAGATGAAATATAAAGTACAGGAATAAACATTGAAACAGTTAACTGATCAAATAAGAATTCCCATTGTACACTTAATATTTCTGATTCTAGCCATGTACTTAAATGAACTGATACAGGAGAACCACATAATCCTACTTCATAAAAAGCTAAAGTAGCTAAAATTGAAGATATTATTAAGCAAGTACATGTGATGATATGAGCACCAGTCACACCTATTTTTCTACCTAATAAACCTGAAACAAAACTTCCTAATAAAGGAAAAATTAATATTGATAAATACATTATGTTCTTAAAGAGATATTTCCTCTCAATCTATAAAAAGCAACTAAAATACTTAAACCTATTACTGATTCTGCACCTGCTATTGATATAATAAAAATACTAAAATTTTGTCCGATAGCATCGTCAAAACTAAATGAACTTATTAACACTAATAAGGTGACAGCTAATAGCATTATTTCTATTGCTATTATCATTAATATAATGTTTTTTCTATTTAAGATAAATCCTAAAACACCAATTAAAAATAAAAATAATGATAAATTCATAAATTTAAATATTTAGCTTATCCTTTGGGTACTTGTAATATGATAAGAAAATGGAGACTACTCCATTTTATGTTTTATTATTTTATAAATAAGGTAAATTTATTTTTAACCTTTTGATTCATTTATAAAATATAATTATATATAAATATTATTTATTATTTATAAATAAACATAGTGTAATATGATATATATAATATTCTTTATTTTGATATATTATTTATTAGTGATAGATATTAGTTTCCACCCCAGTAATATACTGCTATGAATAAGAATAACCACACAACATCTACAAAGTGCCAGTATAAGATACTTGCTTCATATCCAATATGGTGACTATTAGTTAAATGATAATTGATTATTCTAAAGAAACCTACTGTGATAAAGATTGTCCCAATTATCACATGGATCCCATGTAAACCAGTTGAAGCATAGAATGTTGTCCCAAATACTGAATCTGTTATAGTAAATGTAGCATTAAAATATTCAACATATTGTAAAGCAGTGAAAACAATAGCTAAGATTATAGTTAATAATCCACCTATAATAGCTTTTTTTCTATCTCCTTTAATTAGAGCATGGTGTCCATAAGTTATAGTTGACCCACTACTTAATAATAAGAAAGTATTTAATAGTGGTATTCCAAATGCTGATAATGCTTCTATACCTTGTGGTGGCCATACTCCTCCAATTTCCACACTTGGACTTAAACTTGAATGGAAGAATGCCCAGAATACAGATAAGAATGCAAATACTTCACTAACAATAAATAAAATTACTCCTATTGTTAATCCTTTTTGTACTTGAGTAGTGTGACATCCTAAATAAGTTGCTTCTAAGATGATATCTCTAAACCATAATAACATTCCTAAACCTGTTGAAGCTAAACCTACTATAAATGTAAAATCACCATATCCGTGCATTGATAATACTGCTCCTATTGTTAAATTTAATAATGAAAAACTAACTAATATTGGCCATGGAGATATAGTTACTAAATGGAATGGAAAACTTTGAAATAAATTTCTATTTATGTTTAATAACATATATACTTGATTTTTATTAAACTTTTTTTAATTTAATAAAATTAATTTTGTCTGTTAGCATTTTAATGATTTGTCAATAATGACTTCATAGAAGAGATATAAATATAAATGATTGAATGTTAATTCATAATAATATTTATATTAATTTTAAATTTTTTAAATTATATGATTGCTTGATTTAATATTGATTCATTTATCAATACTAGTTCTTTTAGTTTTATTTTATAAAGTAGTATTTAATAGGGGTCTACATAAAATTGTAAAACATAATTACATCAAATAATATTATTTATATTGATATTAATAATAATTTAATTTAAAAAAAAAAAGTCACATTGTTTTAACAAAAGCATTAACTATTATATCTTTCTCATTCTTATCTAGTTGACTGATTTCATATAAACAAATTAATTTATTTTAATAAATTTAGAGTACAGAGTAATTTTTGAGAATATATAGAGGGGAGTAGGATAGTAATCCTGCAATGTATGAATATAAAAATAAGAAAAAGGAAGGTATTGAAGGTATAGAAAATGGATAAATGTTACATAAATGGAGGTGAAGGGTGCTAAAGTTAAAATAAGAAAAGAAGGATGATAAGTTGACAAGAGGAAATGGATAAAATAAGATAAAATATTAATGTGAAGGGTGCTTAACTCCTAAAATTAATAGTTACTAATTCAAGAAGGACGATGGCCAAGTTAAGATTACTCCTCGAAGTATCCATTTTCTCCCTTTACAAGGGGATTCACTCCGTGACCGACGTTGTCGGATACCAGACGCTAAAAAACATCGGAAATCACTTCTGAAACAAAGAAAATCAGTCTAAAACAACAATTTTCACCTCTTGAACAACAAATTTCACCGTTGAAACAACAATTTTCAACTTTCGAGAAATCAAAAATATTTCTGAAACAAGCAATTTCATCAAATTTAACTAAATTTCACAAATTGACCGAACTAGAAAAAAGATGAAAAAGACTGAAAAATAAGAAAATACTTAATATTCACCCTTTTTAATTTATTCCTTTCTCGCCGGGGGTCCCTTTTTAAGTTTTAGTTAATAAAACAGGTTTCTCCTACTTTACTGAAAAGAAAGGGAAGAGATCAATCTTAAGAAGTTTTAGTTAATTATTCAAGAACTTCTGTAGATGAAGATAGAGTTTCTGCTGAACAGCAAGAAACTATTAATTCGATAGTCAACTTTTGGGATTGGTTTAAACCTAAACCAAAACCTCAGTATAAAGATCCTTATGCTGATGTAAGAAGTGATCCTTATTTATTTGAAGCTAATCAAGGTGAGACTGCTGATCCTTATTCTGGTCAGAATGTTTACCCCGTTCATAATGACTGGGGTTATAAGACTTCTGAGAAATCAGAACAAGCCTTACTTAAGTTGGTTAACCAATTTGATGCTGGTGAAGACATGAACCTTGATTATTTTACAGGAAGTGATACCAGTTCAGAGGTAGGTGATGTACCACCTTCTTTAACTGATGACAATTCCTCTATTTCTGATAATTCTTCTGAGATTGATTCAGTTCATGATGAGATTACAGAAGCATCACAATAATATAAATATTTATCGGGCAACATATATAAAAATATAAATTAACTTATTATATCCTACCATTAGAATAACAAACATTATCAACCTAAAATAAAAATATATTTTGATTTTATGAGAATACGTATTTAGGGAATATAAATTATAATTTTACTTACAAATAGGGTATACATTAGAAAAATAAGAATCTAAATAAGAATAAATATTATTTCGTAAATAATAAGAATTATTTATTTAATTTATAAATTAGTTTTAATATAAAGTATTCGTTTGATCATGATTTTGGTTCTTTAGTTTTTATTTTATTTCTGTTAGCAGCTTATACATTGGTTTATTTTTATTTAGAAATAAGCAGATCATGAACACCATTATAGATACTTTTATTCTCTAACATTTTATTAAAAAGTAATTAAACGGTGTCCATGTTAGTAATATAGACATATCAAATTTTTATTGTTTTCATATTAAAATTTTATATGTCTATGTGAAACTATGGTAATCTTATAAACATAAATACATGATTTACCTTAGAAAAATAGATTAAACAGTTTAGTAAAACTTTCTACAATAATAACTATATAACATAATAAAATATTATGAGTACTATTAAATACAATCATATCAAATACAAATAATTACTCTGTTAATTAATATATTAATACATTTAACTGAGAAATATTAATTAATATAATTAGGGAGTAAAATTAATTTATTGGTCATATAATAACATATTATTGTAATATAATCCAAATCATAAGTATACATAAAGATATTATTATTATAAATATAAAACTGATAATAATAATTTCATAAACAATTGAGTATGCTCTAAATTTTTCAAAATATCTAATCCATTTTTGATATTTAGGGTATTTCTCATATAGATTATATTTTTTTTATATAATAAACACTTAGAATATATAAGACAATTCTAATAAAACCAACAAAAGCTGATATTGTCAATAGTAAAATACTTGAAGTAAAATTAAATAAGGGTTCAATTTCTTGGGGAATATCTTTCCCTAAATAACTCAATAAACTAAGGATAAAAAAAACAACTATACTGTTGTTGAAACGAACTTGAACTTTTGTATAAAAAAAAAAATAACTATACTGTTTTTAGTTCCTTCAATATTCTGACCACTAGAGTTGGTAGAATATTAATTAGAGGTGTAATTAGAGTTGTGTTTTCTAGTTTTAGACGTAGAGTCATCTTTATTTACTAAAAATCTTGGTACTAGGTTTAAAGCTACATCAACTCCAACTAGACCAGTAACTACATTTTTACCAATTACTCCTATTTTTTTTTACCCATCTCACTCATATTAAGAATGACTAAAGTAATTGAAATAACTATAGTAAAAAAAAAACTAAATCTAAGATTGTTAAACTTAAATTAAACATAAAAAAATTGAAATTAAAACAAAATTTTGTTTCATTTAATTGAAAATTTTAATTATTTTGAATAGATATATAATTGATATATACATTATTACATTAAATATTAAGGATTATTTTAATTATTAGATTTATATCTAAATATGATAATAACCATTTATTTTAAAGTAAGCATATTTATTTTTTAGAATTAAGATACTTACACACCCTTTTATAACTTTTTTTATCTTTTTAGTACTTTACCTTGTAAGAAAAGATTATTTAAATAAATAAGGTTATTTATTTTGACACTGTTACGAATTAGTTTATTTTGAGTCATTTATCTTCATTCTCTTTTGGAATCAAACCAAAATTGACATTTTAGAAGAATGATGTTCTGCCATTAAACTAAGAGAATTTTTATTATTACTAGAGTTATGAAGGAATCGAACCTTACTATAAAAATAAGTTTACTACAGAAACCAACTGTAAGCACAACTCCATATTTAAAAATTTTATTTAATTTATTGGATACACTTTTTTAATTATTGTGTACAATACTTTCTACTTAAGATAAATAACTATTAAAAATATTATTATTAAAATATATTTTAATGTAAAGTAGTTATTAAAACTGTAATATCTTATCAAATTTAACAAATGAAGTTTGATAAGATTTTTCATTAGTTGTGCTCCCAAATTTTTATAAACTAATTAAAATCTTATTACATCTATTAAAATAAATTTAACCTTCGTAAGGTAGTGTCCTACTTTAAAAAGCGAAAAAATAGAGTCCCTTTTTATCAACCCTAAAATAAAAATATATTTTGATTTTATGATAATACATATTTTAGTATAGTTAAATTTTTAAAAAACAATTAATAACATCCAGTCTATATAATAAATTAGTAATGCTAAACTAAATACTTTACAGCACTTTCATTTGCATCCTATTTAGAAATGTTCTATTTCTTATTCACATTGATTAAAAAGAAAATTAATAAAAAATATTAATTAAAAAGATAATCAATAAGATAGTATCTAGGGGATAGCTTCCTGCTTAATATTCATTCAGCGCTTATCTATCATGTTTGTGGCTACCCAACTATGCTTTAATCTTTCTTTAATCTTTTTAAAAAAAAAAAATTTAAGAATAGAGAATTACAATTGGTACACTAGAGAAACACAGCCTATTGATCCTTTCGTACTAGAAGGTCTGCCCCCTTTTACTATTTATCCCTCCAGAAGATAGGGACCATACTGACTCACGTCGTATTAAACCCAACTCGCGTAACCTTTTAATCGGCGAACAGCCGAACCCTTCCAAGCTTCTACCCCCGGAGGATAGGTTGAGTCGACATCGAGGTGCCAATCAGCCGGGACAATGTGTACTCTCACCAGCTATCAGCCTGTTATCCCTAGCGTAACTTTTCAATAATGTTATCACTTAAGCTCTTTATCTTAAGTTTCCATTTATCACTAAATGGTTCAGACTATGTCATCAACTATTACAGACTAGTTGAAGGGCGTTCGTGGTGGGATTATTGTTAACTGGACTCACCCACTAGTCGTTTAACGTTCTACTATCATACTAATTATTGCTTATACAAAAATTAAAGTACAGTTAATAGCAGCTTCGCTTCAAATTGTCTCCCTCCCCTTTTCACCTTTCATCTTTCATCATAGATGGGAGATGGAAGATATGAACTAAAGGGAGATAGAGATATCCTTGAAATTAACCCTATTTTCATTTAATTATTGCTAATTAAAGCGACAAAAGCTACTAATAAATTAAAGTCGTAAAAATTATTTATAAAGATCACAATATTGAAATTTAAATACTTTTCCGTTTTCTCTTAATTCTTTTCTAATACCTCTGGCACATCTACTTATTCTAATTCTAGATATTCCTGTAGCTTCACTAGCTAATTGAATAGATTTAAAATAACTTAATACTTTATTATTTTCATTTAGCATAGCTACACCTTTGGCCATTCCACTTTTTTCTCTAAATAAAGCTCTTGATTCTGGTGATAAGACAGCTCCTTTTTTGTTACCAGGTTTCCCTGATTTAGCTAAACTCATTTTTTTTCTAACTTCTTCAGAAAAAATTCTACCAAAGTTACTACCAGCTTTTAGATTAATATTATATTCTGGTTTCATTTCATTTATATAATATTGTTCTCTTTCCAAGAGTAATATTCTTCTTTCTGATTTAGTCTTAGAATGTAAAAACTCAATAGTTTCTAATATTTTAAATTCAAAATTAAGGTAACCATACTTCAAAAGAGCATTAAGTAGTTTACTATTACCTCTTTTTAAATTTCTAGTTATATACAGAGGATTTGAATATTCCTTAAATCTTCTTTTTAAAACTACAGAACTTCCTACATACTTTTTACCATTAATAAGATTAGTAATTAGATACACACCAGATTTATTTAAAGATAAGTTTAACGAATTCATATTTAAGTTGTTTTCGCTTATTATTTTAATTTTAATTGAATTTTTATTTTTTTTTGTAAGCGTCTAACCATGCTCTATTTTTTATTAAAATAGAATAGTGGAATTCTTATTTATCCTCAACTTAGACGAAGATACCACCATTTAAACTAATTCTAAGTTTTGAGGGCCCCAGGGGGCACACTTACGGTGAAACATAAACTTCTTTTTATTTTATTTTATCGATTGATCCCCGTCTATTCCATAATATAGCGAAGGGTCACTATGCCCTACTTACGTATCTGTTCGACTTCTAAGTCTTTCAGTTAGGCATGCTTTCCGCCATTACGCCGATTACAACCTTTCACACTGGTTGATTGATTTCCATTCAATTTTCTAGCTATACCTTAAGTTAATAAAAATATAAAAATTTATATTCTCCATAGTTTATACAAATACTATGATTTTTTAGTTAGTATCTTTTTAAAAAGATTGTTTCTAATAAATAAATATCTTTGGATGTACTTTGCTACTTTATCAAAGACGACCGCCCCAGTCAAACTGCCAATTAGCCACCTATCCCTTATAAGCTTTATACCTTATAACACTATATAACAGAATAAGAATATAATAAACAAAAGAAAATTTTGAGTCATATAAGATATATGACTTAAAAAGGTAAATATTAACCCAACCAAAGTCAGAAGGTATTCCATCTTTCGTCAATTCGACATCCCTAATTACTATTAACTAAGGTTGTTGTAGATCAATATGATAGCTAACTACAGTAAAGCTGCATAGGGTCTTCCCGTCCACCTGGAGGCAACCCGCATCTGCACGGGTAATTCAATTTCACTGAGCAAGTTGTAGAGACAGTGAGACCATCGTTACACTATTGATACCAGACCACATTTAATGGCCAATTTATTTTGCTACCTTTGGATCCTCATAGTTAAGACCGCTATTAACCAGACTTTCAATCAGTTACAGTTACCCATAACCTCTTTTATGTTAATGGCATTGGGCAAATTTCATCCAGAATACTATGATTTTTCATCATTGCTCTGAATTGTGTTTTTAGTAAACAGTCGGGGCCTCCGATTTTGTGCCACCCTTATCCTCTTAGAGGGCAAAGGGTTCCTCTTATCGTCAAACTTATGAGGAGAACTTGCCGAGTTCCTTAACAACTTTTAGCTCTACGCCTTAGTATACTCTACTTACGAACCTGTGTCGGTTTAGGGTACGGTAGTTAAGAATATATTATTTTCCTGGTCCCTTTTATAAATTTTTATAAAAAAATGGACTTTCTAATTCATACTCATCAGACAAAACTTTGGTTTTGTTCCTTAGAGGCCGCATTAACATAAGGTGGTTTAACCTTTCCTTACAACCCTTTCGTATTCGGCGAGAAGTCTTATAACTTCTTTTTACGTTACTCATGTCAGCATTCTCTCTTCAGTGACCTAAAAACAATGAAACACTGTTTTATCATCAGTATACTGAATGTTCTACTACCTATATATTGAATATTAATTTTTATTATTCAAAATAAACACGATATCGGTTGATTTTTTGAGACCCGTTAAATTTTTGGTGTAATATTCTATTGTTTAAGGCTGCTACGTTGTTACATTACGTTTATTAAAAGATAGCGACTACCAGGCTCACTTTACAGCTGCATTCAATATATTAATTCCTTCATTTCACTTAAAAATCATTTGGGACCTTGTTTCGTGTTCTCGGCTGTTTCCGTCTTGACTACCCAACTTCGCATGAGCAGTCTGAATATCTATCATCAATTTATGTCATTCCGAGATTCTCTTCCATTGGTAAGATTTTCGACGTCCCCGCAACCTAAACTTTTCTTTAAAAAAAAAAGAAATAGTTGGGAACTCAGTGCTGTACCACCATAAATTTTGTTTAGATGTCATACTTACATATGTTTCGTAGAAAACCAGCTATCACTAGGTCAGATTGGCATTTCACCGCTTCCTAAAACTCTTCGGAGAATTTTGCTACATTCACCCGTTCGATCCATTATAATCTGGTCTTAGGAAGATCACCTAGCTTCGGGTCTAATAGAAGTAACTTATCCATCACTATACTCCTAGAAAATATTTAACTTCTTAGCCTTATGACTATGAAGGATATCCTATTCTTAATATCTATTAAATTAAGAATACTTTTAGCTAGTTAGTGTGGTCGCTTTCACTAAGGCTTTGAACCTTGCTACTCCTATTAACTTGCTGACCCATTATGCAAAAGGTACGCCGTCATTTATAATTATAAATTTCGACTGCTTATAGAGTTACTAATTCAACTATTTCATTTATGTCTAAAATTACATAACTATTTCAAACTTTCCCTCACGGTACTCTTCACTATCGCTAAATTTATAAATACTTAGCCTTAGAGGATGGTTCCCCTATATTCCGACAAGTTCACTCTCGTCGTACTCATTATTTAAATAAATTTTAATTTTAATTAATACTTATTTAAACATTAATTTAAAAAGATTTAACATACAGGACTCTTTTACCTTCTTTGGTTACTGGTGTGTATTTTTGTTAAATTCATTTTTATTAAAGGCTGGTCCGATTTCACTCGCCATTACTTTCGGAGTCTCGGTTGATTTCCTTTCCTTTCCCTAATGAAATGTTTTACTTCGGGAAGTTTAAATATAAAGGTTTCCCTTAGGATCGCCTACATTCTTTGTCAACATTAAATAAATCTAATGAAACTTGATCACCTTTCGGTAAATTGTGGCTTTTGGACTTGTGCCCTCCTTTTTTATAAATTTGCTAGTTTTTCCTTAATAACCCCTTTGAATTACTATTTGATGTTATTACTATATTGTCATCGATACTTTTATCGATTACTTTTCATAAAAGAATGGAATTATATTTTTATTATTTATTTGTATTTTAAATTTATAAATAATAAATCATATAAATATAGTTCGTTATAATGTTTATATTTTACTAAATAGAAAATATTTGACTATTTGATTTAATCTTTTTAGCATTTATCAATACTAGTTCTATTTATTTTTCTACTTTAAAAAGAACTAGTGGATTGGAACTTAACTATGAGATAACAGTCATTACAAATATAGGGACAATAGATGGTCTTTTTTTAGTACAAGTCAAATTAAGAAAAACCCCCTACTTCTTAAGAGTTGGAAGAATTGGTAAAGCAGTAGGTACAAGTAGTCTACTTATTAAAGCGCCTATCGATAAACTACTGGAAAACTTATTACGCATTAGAATAAATGCTAAATATTTTATTACCTAAAATGTATGGACTTATGATGAATCTTGATAATGTAGACATTCTTGCATTTTACTACCTAAATGCGAGGCTTACTTAACTTTTACCGAACAGAAAGAAACTAGGAAGAATATTATGGTTGCTTATAACATCTTGCACTTTAATACTTGCCAGAAAATATAAACTAGGAACTATGCCGAAGATTTGGGACTACCTTGCCCTTACTCTAGAAATCTTAATCCCGGACTCAATGAGAGGTTTGCACAATTACAAGAAAACTTTAAGTAGTCCTTTTCCAGATTAAATTATTAATCAAAGTTGGGGCTTTTAAGTTAACACAAACCTCTTTTGGAAAAGCCTGTGTCATTTGTGGAACAACATCTAACATCGAAATGCATCATGTGCGATCAGTGAAAGGTGGCTGAAGTAACAACTTAAGCATGGAAACGGAGGCGGTAGCTAGACTTATCGGAGCCATCCGGAGAATACAAATACCTTTATATAGTCATCATCATCAGTTATTCCATAAAAGTGAACTTAGTTATCAAGATATTATTAGTATTTCTAATTACTCAAATTAGAATTAGTTACCCTTGTAAGAATGTGTTATCCTGGCGAGCGGTATGATGGGAAACTATCACCTTCGTTCTGAAGGCAGTTCCCCATGGCTGACCTTACTCATTATATTTTCAGTTATATTTAAAAATAATACTTTTACATCCTATTTTATATTTCCATTCTAATCTCTAATGAAAGAATAAATTATCCAACTATAAAAAATCTTTTAAAGTTAAAGATAGTTCTTATGTTTTTGTTTACCAATAACAGTGTGTACTTTTAATTAAATAGCTAAACTATTTTATGATAAAAAAACCTAGAAAAATATTTTTATAATATTATTATTCAAAGAAAATGTTTTCTTGATAATTATTTATTTTGTATTAGATATTTATAATCAATTCTATTTATAGAAAATGTACTATTCTTTTTTTATACATTTTAATTAATTTTAAAAATTTGTTTTTACTAACATTTATATGTATCTACTACATTTGTTTAAAAAAATTTTTAAAGGGGGTAATAATTAAAAAATAAAACTATCATTAGTATTACCCCTAATTTATTATATATAGCTATTTTTTAAAAGACAATTAAACAAAAAAAATGAATTATTATATCTTTAACCGTTGAATCTAAAAGTTACGGATTACCTCTTTCTACTTTTATTTTTATGGAATAGCTAATTAAATATAAATAAAGGTAAATATAAAGGTACTTTAATTAAAATTTTGTGGAATAAAACATAAAATAAATTACTAGAAAATATAAAAAAAACAAGCGATTATACAATAAACACTAACTAATTTTTTATAGTAAAACCACTTAATAATACTAATAAGGAATTTAAATCAGAAATAATTAATAAAGATACTAAAAATATGATTATACTGATAAAACTTTAAATTTATTATTGTTATTATTATTTAAATTTTAAGTAGAATAATAGTTAATACCTTTTATATGTTTTATGGCTTTAGGTGTAAATAATAATAATGGTAAAAAAAACATTTTGGGATATTCACTGCCACATCTTTTATTTTGATGGCTTCGAACACTGATTTATTAGTAATTAAATATTACTAATCAAACCAATAAGCATATTACAATAACATTACTTGAATTTTAACCAAAATAATAGATTTTATGCTCCAATTAACGATTTTAGAAGGTAAAATTTTAATTAAGAAGGCTTATAATCTACTTTCATTTATATTAGTTAACAACAAATAGTAGCATAGCTAAAAAAAAAAATAGTAATTAATTGTAGTCTTTGAAAGTAATGGGTAATGTTTAATAAATCTAAATCGTGATTACAGTTAAATAAAACATATTATTAATAAAATAAATTTAAATTAGTTACTCCATTAAATTTTAATATTCCAATATCTGAAGTGGTATTATTAACTATATTTTAGCTGCTATACCTCCGGCTACATCGATAACCTCTAAACATACACAATGCTAATTTCCCTTCTACAGTAGGTACTTTTAATAATTTGTAGGCTCCAGCCATAGAAGCAGTCATAAAAGCTAAAAAAATAAAGTAAATGGAATTAAAGTATGACCAGCTTAATAATTAGGGGGTTAGCTTTATTTTTGAGTGTTAAATGGATCTTCTTTATTGATTAGTGAGGAGACACTGAGGTTAGAAGGGTTTATCCCTCTTTTTAGGTCTATCATTGCCTTATGTGCTTTGAGATAGTCTGGCCATTTTACCCCTGTATTGGCTTCAAAGGCTACTATTTCTTTAGCAGGTAATTGTTGTTAAAAAGATAAAAAAGAATCTGATTCTAAACCTTCTTGGTTATCTTTCACTCCTAGTTTGTCTAAATAGCTCTTAGCATTAGCTTCTAAACCAGCCTTTCTAATTAATTCTCTCATATTTAGTACAAAGTAAGGTTGTTTTCCTTCAGTTACTAAGATTTCGTCAAGTTCGTAACATAGGGCATAAGTCATTCCGGTCCCGACTGTGAATCTTGCAACACTTTTAAAAGTAGCTACACTTCCTTTTAATACTGTTCCTAATAGATCCAAAGGCGAATTTCTAACTATAAATTTTCCGGATCTTAAATTATGTACCCAATGTTTTATGACATAAATAGTAATTATTATTTTATAAATTATATATAAAATAGAAAGAATAAATATTAAATATAAAAATATTTTATTAAAATTAGACCCTAGTCCACTGATAGTTAAAAAAACACATATTCCGCCTATAGTTTTAAATATTCTAACAGATAGACTATTGACCAATTTATTTATATGGTCTGGCAAAATTGGAAGATTCCAGCCTGCTTTTATACTAGTCCAAACTCTACTTAGTAGTGTTTTTTTTAAGTTGTTATTATTACTAAAAAATAATAAGGAAAGTATTAATATTTGATCATTGTTATAAGAAAATGATTGAGAGATGGATGTTACTTGGAATAATCCACTATATATACCTATACCTGATCCAATTGACTGAATATAGAAAGCATTAAATGCTAATGCTCCGGCATAAATAAATATTATAGAAGA